ACATCACATGCCAGCAGATGTGGTCACCATCATAGGTACTCAAGATATTGTGTCTGGAGAGGTGGATAGATAGGACTAGTACTTTCTCGATCAGGACCCTAGCTTTATTGCGAGCCAAAAACAAAGATGGATTCCCCTTCTATATTCAGTACTAGAGATGAACGAATTCCATACGCCCGCCATTTAGATCGAAGAATTGTTTGGGTCTTGGAATTTCATGAAGGCGGAGCCAAAACGAGAACGAGAGAGAAGTAGGCGAATAGCATATATAGTAAATAGAAGTGGTTTTGAAAATCCTTTCGTTTGAAACAACTCTAAATGAAAGGAGCCACCACAGCTGTATACACAATGATTTGATTTTGGTGCATACAGAGCGAATCGAAGTGCGTAAGCCCCTTTAGAGTAGAGATAGAGGCGGTATCCATTTCTTAAAGAAGACGCAGGGTGATCTCTCCATATAGTCAATCTTTCTATTCCAGTATGGCTGCATTCAGGGGCTAGTCTGATGTCTCGGTTCTGTCTTCCTAGCCCTATGTTGTGTTGTTTGACGGGACTATATCTACTCTCTTTTAGTACCGAGTGAGATGCTTTAAACTAGAGATTCTTATAGATGGAACTGGCCATAGAATCGATAGACTGAGATCTGATCATCGGATGCTTCTGCTCAAGACCTACTTGGTTTGGTAAACAGGGATCGGTCAGCCTGATTTTCCATTCTTTTCAGACAAGACAATTGGATCACATTTGAAAGACAGATAAAAGGCGACTTCGGGGAGAGATCTACCTTGATTGGTGTGACCTTATTATGAGTACACAGATTGATTGGGTTTCACAGCTGAGAACTCGAATTAGACTTCAAACAAGTCCTAGCTCTCGATTGCAAGTAACCTATGTTTTAACGAGGAAGGAGCAAAGGACTCTCGTTCGTTCCGTTGACCCAACAGATGCTTTTTCTTGAGTCTATTTTATTCCACATTCTGAAGATAGAAGTTCGAAGACGTGAAAATCGTCTGATCGGTGGAAGCCTTCATCTCATCTATGAAGAAAGCTAGCCGGAAGCCAAGCATAGAAGGGAAGCAAGTGGGTAAGCCAATAATAATGTCAATTTCTTCCCTTCGAGTAGCTTCCTCCAAGACCTCTAATGCCGACTCTCCTGGTATCGAAAAAGAAATGGTCTCATTCATCTCGAAAGTTCTCATCTCTTGTTGGCATCTCTCAAGCCCTGGTTGGCTACTGACTGGGCTTCGTTCACTCAAAAAACAATCATTGAATCCGGATCCGGAAGTTACTGAACTCCCTTTTGAGCTAACTGCATCGGTTATGCCATATTCTCTAGCAAAATCAAGCACTGACCTAGACCTCTTCTACCGCATCAAGAGGAAATCCCGAGACCGCATTTGATAAAGTTTAGCTATGCCCACAGCTCTTTCAAAGGAAAGCAGTCTTTTCAAGAATAAAGTCACAGTCAAACCGCTACGCTAATAGGCGGAATAAGATATTCCCAGCTACTGACTCTAATAAGACTAATAGCCGTGCCGCAGAAAGAGGCGCTATGAAATAGCCCAGGGGAGTTGACTCGGCTTTCTTCCCCTCAGGTCAAAAAGTAAGAACTCGCTTTCGAGCTAACCTTACATGGAGCTACCTGCAAGAAGAGTTATCATTCACGGCTAACTAAGCATTCGTTCGGAGTTGACAAGGGAGAGGGCTGACTTTCCTATATTATGTTATGATGGATAGGCTGGCTGCACTCCCTTTGAGGTCAGAAAAGTTCCTTTTGTTTGATTCAATTGCAAGAAAACAACCTCTTATGATACGAACACTAAGCCAAACATTTATATGGATTCCTAAAAAATGAAATAATAGACTATCATGTTAGAATATATGACAGAAGCTCTGTCTGTTGGATGCCCTTCTTCCTGGCAAGATCAGATCAATACTTTGGCTAGGAAAGCACAGTCAGACTAGTGCAAGGCCCAAAGCACCAAGACTGCTTATTCCGCTAAAACAGCAAAGAGAGAGGACCGGGACAGTAAAGAGACAAGACACCTCTTATGCCGGAAAAGTAAGAAAGTCAAGTCAAAAGTGCTAACGTGCAGCTCCCATTCCGAATCCAAGAGAAACCTAAGAGAAGACCATGCTACCAGTCCTAGCTGGCACCGAAGCCAAGGGAAAGCATTTGAACAAGAGGAATGAAAGAGAGAACAAGCATAACTTCTTTATCTTTTATATGAGAGGACTGCTACCACTTCCTTATTACCATTTAGACAATCTCTCGAATCACTTTCCTTAAAGGAATTTATAAGACATAAGGAAGAGAAGGCTTAAACGAGTGAAGAAAGACGGTTTGAGAATTCCTTTTCCTCATAAGTAATTAAGTGCCGAGAGCTTGCTTGCTATTGAGCTACGGAGACTCTGTCTTTTTAGAAAAACGTTGGAATCCATCGCTTTGTCATGGTTCACATCCACTATGGTAGTGGCAACGTATAATATATTATAACTACTTTGATACCAAAATAAATAGTGGAAGCTCGCTCCAGTAGGAACAAGTCTGGAGTCTAACCCGTAGCTTGCAGCTCTTCCTGCGCCCTTATTCCTGACCGAGGCAAGACAGTCTTGGGATGTTTTCGGCATAACTCGTGGTTATGACTTCCGCTTCTCCTATATCGATTTCTTTTGATCTTTGGATTGGATTATGCAAATAGGAGTTTCAATCTTAGATCGGGCAATAAAAGACGTCTTTGGAACGACAAATGTGGACTCATATGCCCTATCTATGGTTAGACTTCACACCAGCCCAATGTCACTGAAGAAAGTGTTGTGGTACGAAAAAGCAAGAAATTCGCTGAAAGAGCGTCCATTCCTTTAGGCTAGCCTGCGATAACGGCGTAGGAGAAGATTCTTAGGTTGTGCTCCTTGCTTGGCTTGACTTCCTTCCTTTGAGTTCGGTTCGATCCCACAGCCCCCGGGTGGAAAGCACTTTCTCATTAGCCCAGTGGAATTAGATTCCGGCTATTCTCACTCTTCATCATATCTATTATCATTAACCCGTCTTCGCCGCAAAGACCTTATTCTCAGACTCATTCCAGTCCAGAGCGGAGGAACTCTCTTTTTCACATTCTCTTTTTCCTTCTATCGAGTTTAGAGCAAGTAAGCAAGTAAGATAGGAGACATTAAGAGTCATCCCCTTACTTGTTTTCTCTTTTGTTTACTCTTGTTCTTGATCCGTCAAGTAGAGTGAAGAGAGGTCTCTCGAGCCTCACCTCGCATGTAAAGGTCATTCCTCTTGCTCGATGGGATATTAAGAATAAGCAGCAGCCTCCGATGAGGAGATGGCCAAAGATCTATTATCTGTCCCGTTTCCTTGCCGCAAGATCCCTCGTGCGAACCCCCTAGCTGATTAATTAATAGATATGAGATATAGCTTTTGTGCTTGTCAATCTCTATCCCATTCTTCAGGTATAGTTTTCTTTGATCACAGATCGACAGGTCTTGCAGAGCCTTTCTCCCCCTTTCGTCATCGTCATAAGGGTGGTCTGACTCTGAGAAAAACCATTCCTGTGTTTAGGTCCCTACTAAGCAGAATTCGTAAACTATGCAAAGGCTATTTGAAGACTTTTGATTTTATAGCAATAAAAGCACAAACAATTCTCAACGCCCTTACGAGGTAGTGATGAGTTACACTACTCGTGTTGGCATGGAAGTAAGCCCGGTAAACTGATTCCATTCTGCTACTAGGGTTCCAAACCTTCCCCTTAGCTCTATAAAGACCTTTTCAACTCAAAAAAAGATGCTAAAGCTATTTATAGTTGTTCGGAAGGATTCGTTTACTTCCTGCAAATTGCTTATGTAAGAACTAGTAGAAAGAAAGGACTTTTGAAAAAAAAGAAAGAAAAGAATAAGGGCAGCATTGATAGATCGTTGAATGAGAATGCTTGAATGGGAATCGTCTTAGCAACTGGCTATAGACATGAGTCAAAGCCTAGAGAGAGGAGAGATCATTTTCATGAGAGAGGGACGAGCAAGTGAAAGATTGGGAAAAAAAGAGGTAGGCCTTTTCTGAGCGGTCATTTAGAGGCCTTATTAGCGACCCATCATTCTTCCCTAAGCTGTCAGAGTCCGATCGAAGCGAGCAAGAGATAGAATCATCATCGCTCATAGATGTGAATTGAGAAAGCAAGCCCGAATTCTTTTTAATTAGGCTCTATAGTCTGGTCCCTTTACCTGGTAAGGTCTTATTTTGATCTGTCAGTCTTGTTTTGACCGCGGGAAGGTGAACTTTGCAAAAGTGCTTATTTGGTTGGGAAAAATCATACTTCTGACTCCAAGCCTACCCTACCCGAAACTGAAACAAAGTGTCAGCTATTGATGTAGCCTCTTGTCGATACTACTAGTCTTGTCGCTACCTACTCGACAAATCCCTTCTATACTACTCAACAGAAGGACAAATCCCATAAAGATAGATTGAATCGACGACCTATACTGAAACTAAAGGCACAAGGGAATCAAGAGTTCAAGAGCACAGAACAGAGGAAATGCGCATGGGTCTCCTTGAAGAACGAAGTCTAAGATAAAGAAAGGTAGAGTGGGCGCACTTTTGCTCTGCTTGGATTGGCATGGCTGTCCCCCTTTGCTAGTGGAGGCTCGGCCTTTGACTCCGCTTGCCTCTACTTTTCATGTCAAGCGTACAAGTGTAGTTTAGTGGGATTGACTTATAAAGAAAGGAATGATTTTGGTTTATCTCCCCTTTATAAGTCGACGTCTTAACCTGACTTCCTGAGCTCAGTTGATTGTTGAAGCAGTAGCTCTGGATCGAGAGCTGGGTGCTGACCTTCTGATTATGAAAAGGAGAAAGGGCTGTGTTTATAGAGAGAGATGAGTCAGGGGGGTTTGCTGGCTAACTCGTGCAATCAACGACAAATTCCTTCGCCTTAGTAAGCTAGCTTTGTAAGCTAAGCAAGCCTTGTTCTCCGGGCTTTCTCCCTTCTCGACCAGACGAAGGAGATATGAATTCCATTCAGGCGGGTAAGGGCTTGGCTTGACCGTGTCTTTTCTCGGGTCGGAGGCGAAAACTGGAAAGTTCATCATTCAGTGGTGGGCTTTTCATAGAAAATCAGGCGTCGCCCAACGAGTGGCAGATCTGGATAGAGTCTCGCTCATAGAAGAAGAGTACGCGCGCTAGCGCGCTACGGCTTAGGCAGTTGATCGGATCAGATAGCCCTTCGGGCAACCAACCAAACCCGGCACATCCAATTCCATTCCGATCAACAACTTGGAGGTATGGCTGAGTGGCTTAAGGCATTGGTTTGCTAAATCGACATACAAGAAGATTTGATCATGGGTTCGTCTTGCAGAGCCTCCGGCACGGAAATGAAAGGGGCGGGCGAAATTACGTGAGAGAAAGAACCTCTTGGTGGAGTCCAGTCCCCCGAATAGCACTACTTAGTGACTAGGATCCGAAGGAGTTGCGCCTTGTTTGTCTTTGACCGGCCTATCTTCTTTCTATAAGCAAGCTCCCTCCGGCCGTCCAGTCCCTGGACGGCTCTCGGTTCTTGAGCATGTTGGGGGATTAGGCGGCAGTTGAAAGAGCTGCTCGAAAGCTTGACGAACAAGCGAAAAAGCCTATATATTCTTATTAGTCAAGGGCTTTTCCCTTACTAGTGAAGTGGTAAGGTAGGGCGCTATTCGATGAATAAAACAGACTTTAGGAAAGTGGTTCAGGTAGCTCAGCTGGTTAGAGCAAAGGACTGAAAATCCTTGTGTCAGTGGTTCGAATCCACTTCTAAGCGGGCGAATGAGGGTCCAAACGTAGCCGGGAGCAAGCCGGATTTGTAAATTCAAGTGAAAGAGTAAGCCAAAAAAGGTGAGCGCTCCTGCACTATACGGCTGCGTCCCCCTATCTTGTCTTGCTGGAGGCAGATTTTCTAAAAAAAGCGGTTGATTCTTCGGATTGGTTCTCGCATCCCTGTGCCCAAAAGGATGGGCGAGTTCGGTTTGAGTCTTCATCGATCGGGTGGATCTATATGCTCCGGGGTGGTGAGACGAGGTGTAGCGCAGTCTGGTCAGCGCATCTGTTTTGGGTACAGAGGGCCATAGGTTCGAATCCTGTCACCTTGATGTGGCGAATACAAAAAAAAAGGAATGTCGGAGAAAATCAATAGGAAAGAGAAATTCCGTGTCCGAAAAGGAAGAGATTTGAAGTCACTTGACCGAAGTCAAGGAAGATCAGCTGGTTCGCAATCAAAATGAGAGTATATCGACCCCCCTGAAAGTCCCTCTCTGAAATCCTGACTTTGTGAAGGTTCGCTTTAGCGAAGGTAGCGTCCTAAAGGGCATCCTACTTATACTCTTAGGTAGGTCCCCTTCGTGTTATATTATTATTCTATTTATTAGATCTCTCAATCAGGACATACTCGGATCATATTCTGGTGGCCAAGAAGCAAAGAAGGAAAGGCACGAAGTCCACAGGAAGGACTGAACGAGTGAACGGAGTCAGGAAGGAGATGTCTGATGACTACCAACCAAACACGGAAAAAGGAGCCTTTTTCAATCACAAATCCCGGTGATATGGAACCTTTTCAATGAAAAAGACGGGGCAACTTGTTAGTCCTTTTCAGGCCTTCCTTCCATGCAAAGTAAGTGCACTTCTTTTTCGAAGAGAAAACAATGCTGAAGCTGCAGTCTATGTCCTCAAAACACAAAGTCTTGATTTATGCCATCGCAGTGGCTGTCACTTCCGAAAGTGCTTTAAGGCGAATGGTCAGTAAGGTCAGAGAAAGTCTTCCTGCTGCACTCCTTTAGTTTGTTTTTCAATGCCTTGAGATTAGCAGTCAGTCAGCCTATACATAGATTGACCCTATCTTGGGTCTTTTTGCCTAGCCTATTGGGCGGGCTAGATAAACCTACGTTTCTCTGCCCCACTTGTTTTGTTGAATACACACTGAATTTCAGACCAACCAGCTCGCTTTTCTCCAACGTTCAAAGTGACAATCTCAAATATGACATCAAAGTCAAAGTCATACTTGGCGGACGTCCCCTTCTGGGGAAGGAAAGCCTACTTGGTCCAATCCCGGAATGGAAGCTCAGCCATTGGCATACCAGATTCATAAGCTGAAAGCTCAGAAATTATATGCGAACGCCTCTATGCCAGAAGGGAAGATGACTAAGCCCTTGGATAGCCATCCCCGTTGGCGAGTGCTCACACCCGCCCTTCGCCCACAAAGTAAAGTATTAGGGCGATAGGCCAGTTCGCGAGCTTGATGTTCAAGAGTCTAGTAACACTCGGCAAATCAAATGTAGGGGAGAGAAAGTCTTCCTGCTATTACCTATGGTGATGGGCAGCTGTCATGCCAGTCTGGGTTCTCAAGCTGAAGCAATCGAAGAAAGAGTTGCATAAACGAACCCACCAACAATCGAGATCATAGACTGAACAGAAGGAAGGGGGCCTACCCACAATTATGACCAAACAACTAGCACATAGACCCGATTCATTCGTAAGCTTGCTTTCTTGCAGCAAGATTCTCAGTCCGAGAGTTCTGGAGAGAAGAGAAAGCTTCAGGCCATTGCTGGTTCGTATGATCCAGCTTCCAGTACAAAGGTAACTAAGAAAGCCAAACTTGGACTTTCTCTTCTCTTTGGATTGGCTACGGTATTCTGCCTCTATCCGGAAAGCGTGCTCTTGGGTGCCGATGGGATGGATTTAGACTGCGGTGAAGTCTTGACCCTGACGATCGTCTCAAAGCTAGGTTGGTAGCTAAGGTCTCAACGAGCCTGGGTTACTCTAAGCTAGTAAGGAGATCAAACTCAAAGAAAGAAGCTAGCTATAGTTGAAAGCAATCGCGCGCAGAGCACTCAAGCAAGGGTGCTGTAGGGAACTACGGAGATAGAGCACAGCGCTCAGAAAGAGATCAAGCGCTAGCGTGACAGCTCTCGTTGATAGACAAGACTGAGCTATGGAGGGATGTCGCTCGGCAACGGACGTTGACGATCCGGTCGTCCATCTCGGAGTCATCAACATCTCTGTTATCGGATATGAGGATTGAAAACCATAGAAAGCTTGATCTATCTGCCTCACCATTTTGTCGTATGCCTTTCGATCCGTCCAGTGAGAGACCAAAGCATTGCCATTGCACGGATACCCAATCCTACTACTTGCTCAGTTTTCTACGTCCAAACGTACGGACATCACTTTGATGTTGAAGTGAACCCATCGTATAGCCCAACTTGTGACTACTAGTATAGCTACCGAACATAGAAACCCAGGGAGATTAGCCCCGGTACTCGAGTTGAGTAGACTGCCAGTTGCTTTGCCTAAGCCAAGCTTCACATTAAACACAAGAATTGGGCCCCTTTTTTGCTGATCTACTAGTTGATTCAAGATCTGGGTGATTAACCCCATTTAACTAGTGCCGAAATCGGTCGGGAATCCGAAATGACGGCACAGCACAAGCCGCCATACCTCCGGAGGCTCCGCTTTGCGGCAGATCCACTCTGGTTTCGTTCCAAACCTCCCCTTGACCCATCCTCTTTGATTCTGATTGTGGGGCTGCCACTTGATGTAGACCAGAAAGAAGAGGCTTTCCCGTGGGCTGGGAAAGTAGCCGCCTCTTCACTCTCCTTCAGCCGATTCAGATCCCGAATCCTCTCTCTTGGAGAGAGGTGCACAGAAGCTCTCCTTTTGACTCAGGGGGGCCTTCCTTTTTTCCCCTAAGTCGAGTCAAAGAATTGAACTAATACTTAAGCGAATGTACAGGGAATTCAAAAGACGTATCAAAATCGTATGACTTGAGAATTGGAATAGGCTCTGCAAGACCTGGTTTAGAGTTTACCTCTATACTCAATAGTTCTACTTATAGGCGGGCAGAACGAGCAGTTAGATTATAAAAGAGATTGGCAGTTCTAGTTCAGTTCTTAATGCTCTAGTTCTGTAGTTGCGAGGGAATGCGGTCTATACGAAACAATACACTAGGTTCTGCTCTAGGGCAACTACAAGCCCATCAGTTTCAATTGATCTCATTGCAGTACCCTATTTCCAGTCCTTCTCGCTTTGATTCCTGCTTCCAGCCATAAAATGGAAGTACTAAGGTAAGCAAGCGCATCAGATTGAAATGCTAACCCCTGAAAGCGGTCTCCTTTGATGTTCTCGTGTCCTTCCCAATTCTGTCTGGAGTGGCAGTTGCCATTCATCCAGTAGGAGTTTCATGCCATTCCCTTTCCAGTTCCCCTTTGATGGTGGGCCAGCTACAGTTACATCAAGTGTCAAGTGAGTAATCTTTTGAAAGTCAGTAAATCAGTTTGCGGAGCAAGCCTAAGGTAAGGGTCGAAAAAGCGTGAGCCGTCTAAATAAAGGCGTATATTCAAGTATTAGATACTGGGGCCGTAGGGCACAAACAAAGACAATCTTTTCTTCTTAATTCAAAGTCAAAAGAGTCGATTCAAACAATCCAATTCTATTCGTGACTAGGAGTGGACTTCGTGCCTACTCTGAAAGTGGAGTCACAGGTTGTCAGGCATAAGGCAAAAAGAACCTATATTTGAGTTATCCATAGAGGGGACTGACTAAATGCCATAAGATCCCGTGCTATCAGAGATCTAGGCACAAGCTCACATCCCTACTCAGTCTTAGCCGAAGTTCCAGGCTAATCATCGGCTTGGCTTGACACCCTTTCCTTTTGGCTTGTCGAAATCCCGTTTAAGTTGATCAATTAATCGGCTTCATTTTCAGTTAAAGCCTCAATAGGCAAAAGTCCATTACTAGTTTTCCCCTCCTGGCCAAAGGGGCTTTCCAAAGGCCTTCGTTGGTCATATCATGCAATTCCCCCTCTCTACCAACCTATCTATCGATTTTGAGTAAGACATGCGAATTGGAAAACTTATGTCCTCCCTGGCGATTAGTTAAATGGGGTTCTCACTGTAATAATCATCCCAAGGCCTGTAGGGTTGGTGTACTTCAAAATAGAAAGAAATCGAATGGATTGATTGATGCTCTTCCTGCTGCTTGCTCACTGCGTGGGGTCAGAAGGAAGGTAGGATGCATCCCCGGGGCCTTACCGAGGAAAGAAATGCTGCTTGCTGGGGATCTTCTGCCAGGATCAAAGACGGCTGGCAATGACTCCATCGATTCCTTCCTCAGTCGCTGCAGTCACGGATTCATCTGTTGAGGCAGACCCTTTCATTCATCATCTCGCACCTTCCCTACCGGACCTGTTCCCGTACTCTCGGGCCTTCAAACTCGATTTCTGATCTCTTTCTTTCTTGTTAGCTTAACTGGCTAAATGGATTTCATTAGCAGTTCGGTCCGATCAGTCGGATTCATATGTATGTTGGGCTATTTGCCTTGGTTTAGGGGCCAGATTCAGAGCAAATCACTAATGTCGAAACTCTCGCGGCAAAGCCTCGTGGTTGGGACTTGTTTCAATTTACCGAGTTGAGTTTTGACTCTTTTCAGGGCGGGACAAAGACCGGCTCTCTAGTTCTGTCATGGAAGGGGGCAAGGTGCTGACCGATGTCGATTAGGAAGCTGCTCCTGTTTGACAACAGGGAGGCAGCGAAGAAGAAGCATTTTCTCACCTGTCCGTCATTCTTTATGGAATGCTCAAGCCTAGTGAGAACTCAAGTCGATTCGAAAAGCAAAAGGGGTTCAAGGATGACTTGGTCGATCTGCTCATTCTGACGCTGGTTAGGATCTCGCGTGTCCCGGGCATGGATCCGACGGACCAATTGTCTCTTCTCTTTCGCCTCCGGTAGCGGCTGACCCTGGTCTTCTCCCTGAGAAACCTCGTCAAGCTCAACGTCACTATATAAAAACGCCGGTTTTGGAACCTCCACTGCAAGGAGGAATGAATATTCTCCAACGCCAACGGCTTTAGTGCCAATTGAAGAGAGGCAAATGCGCGAAGACCTTGAATACCCACCTGCCGCAGGTGCTTGAACAACCCCCACTTCGGGTGTTGAACTGGATGACATTGACTTAGATCTTTAGTCTCCTGGACTGGCCGCCCTATAGAGTATAGAGAGAGGGAAAATCTCTTATTATAAGAAGTGACACCGCTGAGCTTCCACGGCGCGAGCTTTGGTTTGGTTAGTCGGTGTACACTTTCTATATTTATGATAATACTAAACTAAAGGACACAAATGGGGTACTCGCTTGGCGCACCTCCGGTCACTAGAATCTTCCTCGTCGGGAGATGGTCTCTAGGCAATGGAAAAAAGCTTCCTTCTTCTTTATCGCCCTGCCGATTCACGTAAGGACTCCAGTCGGGTTTCTCTTTCTAGGTCGGCTTTATCTGCTGCCCTCCTCCTTAAAGGTTAAAGGGAGGGTTCAAAGTCCCTTTGAACGTTGTAATTGCATCCATTTCAGCCAAACCTGTTGTGTCAGAAGTAGGAGAAAGACTTGCTAAGTGTGCCGCTTACGAGGAGGAGGTTGCTCAGTTACCAGCGTCAGCTTTGGTGCTGCTTTCCTTAATATATGATAATCAATCTTGACTGGAGTCAGCTTATGGTAGAGCGATGCGGATACGCGATCAGGGAGTGGCGGAAGTCTGGCTATAATAGAGTCTTTGTCCGCCCCTTCTGACCGAGCGACTGATAGTTGGCTTTGAATATGGCACCGGTAGTCTTCAGCTTAGAGCTAGCTAGAACAGGAATGAGAGCGCTGCTCGTGGGACGATGGAGGCTTGGCCAAGCGAAAGGGCAAGGAGAAGCCAAGTTGACTAAGCAAAAAGGCTCGTCGGGAGACCGGTGAAATAGGAGCCAAGGCTCGGCAGTCAATAGGAGGGCATAAAGCTGCTTCTTAAGATCCTCTTGCTAATGAGTCTTTCTTCATCCCAGGGGAGGTCTTGCAGAGCCTCTTCCATTTTCCTATAGAGATAGTAGGGATTTATCTAGATTGGTCGGTATTTGTTTGAATAATCACACGAGCTGGTAGCAACCTTAGAGGGGGGTGTCTCAGTCTCCTTAGAAGGCTGGATTATACCATCTTAATGGAAGAGAAGAGGCACACGATGGCACGCATACATACTTTGTCGGATTGACTACGGGGTTGGAAATGGGCTTTGGCTCGAGAGACCTCCACGCCACCAGAGAAATGGACTCGTCGTGACACAAGGAAGCGAGAAAGGATTGTCTTCTTCTTCTTAGGTCGGAGATCTTCTGTTAACAGATGCCTCTGCTGAAGTGGGGTTTTGGGTATTGGCGGGATTCAATGGCTCTTAATATGCCGCAGAAGACAAGATCTTTCCGGTGTAGGACCGGGTACTCCTATATCTTTCGAATCCCACTACACTGGTGATCATGTAGTTCCACCCGAGGCCTGATCCAACTCCATAACCTTCACAGAGGACGAGCTTAGCCCTTAAACAAGCGAGCGTAACCACCACCATCAGATCCACGGAACTACTTCTCTTTTTGGTGTTGCCCACTTGGTTTGGTTGGTCTACGATCAGCGAGCGGAGGCGCAAACAGAGGCTTCAAACAAAGCAAGAGAGGTTCAGCAAACTAATACGCAAACGGAGGCCCTGACTCTACATTGGATCGGGAATGTTTACCGGGTAATGGGGCAACTGATGCTGGACCGACTGATGCCTTTGGTGCTGTGCTAACTTCTGGCTATGATGCTTCTATCTTAACTACTGGTCCTACTAGCGGTGCTTCTTAAACGGATGAAACAACCGCCTCTGTCGAACCACCAAATTGGAGTCACCAACCATTTTGAACTTATTGATCTTCATTTCTTTAGCGGATAGGGTTGTCTATCGCTAAGGACTCATATTCTCTTATTAGTAGAGCATGGAATAGCTAAGTAAAGCATGAGATCCCATTCTCTATCTTTAGGTTACCTTATGCTATAACATGGCTGCAGAAGAAGGACTTAAGGGACAGCTAAACCTAGCTAGCCGAGGTACAGAGAACCCCCCGTATAGTCAAGGGATTCGGCATGTAACTTATTCAAGCAGTGTAAGCACGAGGTTCGCCTAACGGCTCCTCAACAAGCGGTTCAGCGGTGGCTTGTTAGAAGTATAGTCTAGGCAATGGGTCTTGGCATCTTACCACCAGCAAGCACGGAATAGCTAGCTGGCGGCTCATAGGTCTAGGGAGAGGGCAGCGGTCGCACATTCAAAGATTGGCAGTCTTCTATTTAGCAAAAAATCCCTACTGGCAGTGAAGGGAAAAGCGTGATGGATGGCGAAAAGGAACCTATTCCCAAAGAAAGGAAGTAGCTCTTATATTAGATAGATATAGTGGTTGAGGAAGCCTAGCCCTATGGGCTACGGTAGGATAGTGAAGACTTGTGGAAGAGAGTACCAATCTGAGTAGAAGGGGGAAGCACCTAAGAGCACCCTAGATAATCATGAAAGTGAACTCAGGGTGCCCATCTGTACTCAAACTCGGGTCACCGCAACGCAAGAGGAATAGGGAATTATGAATAGAATCTCCCGCTGCACCACCTAAGAATCCATTTACTTTGTAACCTCCTCCTCACCCAAAATCTCATTTATAAGGAAAGCAAGGCGCACTGAAAAGTGCGTCAACTTCTTGTGCCAAGGTTGAATAGAGCTTAGTACTTCGTACGAATGAATGAAGCTTAGCATAAGTGCTAAGGGAAAGGTATTATGTAAGCGGTGAACACCGTGGAAGGTCCTGAAGGATATAGATTTGCCGATGGTCCCCCCGCGTATGGAGATGAAGGGACTCCTCTTTTGTATAGTGGCATCTTCGTGAACATCTACGGCTCCACTTTCAGTGCCTCGCTTAGTTCAGTAGTGGTAAGGGATAGTCTCAATCAACTCATCCTATGGATCTCGGGACTTGTGACTCCAAATCGGATCTATGAATTGAGATGGGCTTCCCCATGGGAGACCTTTAGCTATTCCCACAAGAGTTCGCAAAGGAAGTCAGAGAGCGGCAGATGGTCGATGGAGATGAGATGGACACATTCAATCATAAAATCAGTGTTCAGGTCGGAAGGATGACGCACTGAAGGGAGCCGAAAAGAGAGAAGGAATCAGCCTAGCTCTTGGGCATGAAGCCCGCTACTACTTTATGCTATCCCGAGCCTAAACACAGCTTTAGTCCAAAAGAGAAAAAGAAAGGCTTTCATCTCGCTTATAGTAAGTACCGCGCCCAGCCTATGTAAATGACTTCGTTAAACCTTTGCTTGCTCTCCAGAACAACTACAGAATTATCATCCATTTCCGCTTTAGCTTAGATGTATGTATTAGGGGAGGCTCGTCGAGACCTTTCTTAGGTGGTCAGCTTTTTATTGAAGAATGCGGTCAAGTCCGTATTCTAGATACATAATTCAGTAATCTAAATAGAGGTTGTTGTACGCGAGCTTGAACTGGAACCATCAAGAGGACATCCTTAACTATACAGAGCTTTGGCTAATCGATCGACTAAGTCTTTCACTAGATTGCCCTGCATTCTATTAAAGAATGGCATTCCCCTGACCTCTAGGGTGCTACCTTGTAGAGAGGTAAAGGTTGCATTATGGGCCGCTGAGCATGGATTCATTCATTTATCTCGCCTCCTGACTTAGCCCATCTTTCGTCAATAGTCTAGTCTCGGTTCCTCTTTCTTAAACTACAAGGGCTTCAAGCCAGATTAAAGAATGGATCCTAATTGGCAATCTTCTATGGAAGAAAGACACGAGAACCTGTTCTAAGATCTCCCCCATGGGAAGCACCTAAGTCAAGCCACTTTACAGCTGCAAAGGTCAGACCCGGAAAAAGATCAATATCGAGTAAACAATCATTTTCTGAGGATGAGAGTAGCGAAGCTCCTCTTTCTTCGACCAAAGGCGTGGACTATTCGAAAGGTTGGCAGCTCCTGCACACCCCTATCGACTTTCAAGTTCACTATCTTACGTCACTTTCACTAATGGTATTATACCACGTTAACCGCTAAAGGGATGGGAAAGAGAAGCTACAACCGGCAAAAGCATGGGTAAAGCGCAGGTTTGGGGCTGGTACTTCAGGTGGGGGAAGGGAATGATTCATTTCATTCGACTTCGTTCAACCTTCCCCCTTTGGAGGCTCCGGGCTTATACCTCCCAGACTAATGCTCGATATTCCATTCTTCTTCTTATTCTCAATCTCAAAGAGCCTCAGTGACTTATTATTATCAAGGTTTAATGCAATCGTCCATTGGGACAAGTCTAAACCTCAACTCTACTCTAGAAAGTAGTGCCTCAAGAATGACTACGTCATTTGGTCTAGTTTAGTGATAGCCTTAGGTCAGCTTGGTTCGCTCTGGCTCTCCGGCGATGAAGCAAAGAAAGATGTAATATAGTTAGTAGGGTGTGATTCAGACCTCTCTGAGACTAAGAGGGGTAGATGAGCTCTCAGCCTTCTAAGATGAATCCCAAAAGCAATCGTCACTGCTTTCGGCATATTCTAGTATAGAAAGTATGCTACTCTACGATAGAGGTGCTTTCGGCCCTATGCCGGTGTGAGAATGGAGATCTTCGTCCTATCATCCTTAGTTTGTGACGTGAGCTCTTCAGTTCGTGAGTTCTCGAGCGGTGAAGAAGCTGAGCTTTGATTATCCCTTCACATAGTCTAATCCGAAGCTGAGCTACTATCCTTTATCCTATCAACAAGGCAAAGCGGACTAATCGACTATCTCCCAACATATAAGGGCCTCGCCTCAGATATTGGTTCCCTTGATCAGCCAGCGGCTTGCAAGATCTGGAACGACCGGCGAATAGAAAGCTCTATGTAAGGTAGAAAGACGTCAAGAAAGCTTGAATAATCATAGTTGATTCAATAGCTGCTGCGGCCTTTATCATCTCCTCTTCCTGGAAGCAAGCTAGGCTCATAGCCATCTCTTTAGCATCGAATCCCATCTATTGTCAAAGCCCAACCCCAACCTTTAATCAAGCCAAATTAAGGTCACTCTTTCGAAGAGTATCCGCCATCTTCCCTATCTCTTGTGCTGTCGGCACTTCTATCCTTGAGTCTTCCAAGATTAAAGAGCAAGCGACCAAATCAAAGGCACCTCTCACATTCGCTAACTGCGCTCATAGCTCTGATTCACCATCCATCACACCACTATTACGAGCTCAAAGAATCCTTCATTCGCCGTAGTCAAACTATGAAGACGCAAACAAGGAAGAAGCCGTCAAAGAACTATAACTATGTCTCTATTGGTTGCCTACTTGAACTATTAACTGTCCATCAAGCATCTTCAGAAAGGCGCTTCAAGCGAACCTTTGATCTTGTCTTTTGGGCTGAGCTCAACCAGTTACCACTTGAGGTCTTTTGCTTTCTCGTTCTCGCGATGTCTATCTCTCCTATCCAAGCCGGCGACCCCGTGAAAACCCACCTGAGAATGGGGGACCTTCCACTCCGGCTCTTGTCTTTCTATCTTCTTAGTCAAGCGCTAACTTCTACTCGCCTGACCGAGCCTATTGATCTATAGGAGCTATAGAAGCTATTTGACCTACGTGAACACTTCAGCTAGAAAGACAGTATTGAGAATTCAATACATTCTATTGACAAAGACATGCTGTCATATTCGAAATAATAATAAACGTTCGTTCCCATCCTGATGCATTCTACGCCTGAGATCTCGATCATTGCTACCAATAGATGATCTACTAAGACAAAGCCCGGCCGTCATGGGAAAGCACTGCCCACAGAGCCATCGGTATCCCTGATAGAAAGAATCCAACGTCGAATTCTGACTTTAAACAGGCAATTGCTCATCAATAGAATTTCTCGTCTTTTTTGCTTTGCCTAATCCGCTAATCAGCTAAGGGCAGCCTCTGATTCTGAAATTGCTCTTTCTTTCGCTCCATTCCCGGGCTAGGATAGCCTAGAGTAATAATAGACTCATATGAAGACATTAGAATAGAAGAAGGGGAAAGCTGAAAATCAGGTCTCTCACTCTCCGGTTTTTCGTTCAGCAGCTTTTGGATCTGACTCTAAAAGTAAGTCAGTCAAGTCATTGAAGAAAGTCTGTCTGGACTGACTAAGAGTGAGCACTTTCATCCAGAGTTCAAGTTGAATTGCTTGATTCAGTCAGCGTGGGAAAGGGAAGTCTTCAGTAAGTAGGGATTTAGCTTTGGGAAATTGAATAGATTGAATAAATCCCTAATCTCCTTTAGCTTCACTCCTAGCGGTAGGGAAAGAAATTGAGACTACTACCAATACCAAGTGCTTCCGGTACCATACCAAGGGGTAGAGCACTCACTGAAATGTGGCGAACCGTACCTAGAGAGAAAGATCCCGAGACTGGGAAAGACAGGCTCTGCAAGACGAGTCATTCCATAGATATTCTGGTAGGGTCACTATGAAATCACTGCGCCTTCCCACCAATCAACAAATCCAAAGGCTGATTGATATGGATGCTTTCTTGAAGCTCTCTTCCGATATATTCAATGGGATACCAAGGGGAAGCAGGAATTAGACCAAGAGGGCACTGCTCTTCGCCTGTCGTAACAACAACAAAAGTCCATACCGGAACTCCTTCGGACCCTTAGGAAAAAGGAGACATTGGTACAACAGAAGGCTCGAGAGACCTCGAGCGTAATATACGCTACCCCAGACTCTCATGGTACCCTCGGATCTACTTTAGCCACATCTTCACCCGAAGGAGGCGATCAAGAAAGTCGTGGGCCTCGTAGTACCCGCCGCATACTTTTGCTCTGTGGAGCTTTTCGGGTCGATAACCTGAGCTTAGCTTGGGGCTACTTTTCCTTTTTCTGCTTACTACTAGGGGTCTTGAGACCTAATTCCTACGCTTAATGGCTTCACCCCTGTGACCTTCACAGCCTGATTAATGCACTTCTATGGCCCTTCGTCGAGCAGAGTGTCTTTTTCTAAGGTTTGTATAGGGCTATAAGTAGGCCTTTTGCTATTGCGATCAGGACTGCTCGCCTTTATACGGCTTGGCTTCGCTATCGCTCCTATGTAGTGGTCGACCTCAAAAGTGGTCTTCCTGCCATACCAGAATGCCTATTATCTAGTGCTAGAAGCTTCGCCAGAAGCAAGCAAGATGAGGGTGCTCTGCTTCGTAGACAAGGCTCGTTCCGTACTTGACTGACGAGCTCGTGTAGTACTCGCCCCTATCTCTAAAGGGGCTTATGCACTCCACTCGCTGTCTACTAAACGAGCGTTGGAGCGAGCGAGCGAAGCCTTCCATTTAGTGGCTTCCCCCTCACCCTACTCTTTGATTTTCGCTCAAGCTCCCCCGGTTTAGGGGATTAATTGATTGGATACCCGAGAACCATAATCTTTCCTAGGAACAGCTTCTACGACGATAGATAGGGGTCAGGTTTGTTTGGCATCTATGCCCCCTGCCCTCCAAACAGTATGGGAGCCTTTCAGCTCGTACTGCTCACACACCTAGATCTTCACGGCACCTCCTCTACCATAGTGTAAGCTGGGAGCAGCTCCGAAAAGCGAGGCTGAAAACTCGCTTTCAACAACGTCAACAACACCACGAAAAAAGTCCACTATGGTTGCCCACTGATCTGATCATAGTGAAATCCAATCCCTTCGTTTCGCGCCTTTGTTTTCTTTGGGCTTAGTTACGGCCATTCTCGTTTGAACAAGAGTGTGATCTCCCCTGGTCTTCTCCGAGAGCTTAGACGCCACCGGGCTTATTCCTCAAAGAAGGTCGCAAGCACCGGATTCTTCTTCGCTTAGTGAGTTGCCTCTCTCCTCGGGTGACTGAACTCGCTTTTAAGCAATCAGAGTAGGGATCTCTCTTCGATGAGTCAGACTAGGCTATGATTCCCAGATAGGAAGACAGAGCATTCGCCACTTCAAGCTAGTCACTAGAACTCCCTCCTTACTTAGATCTTCGTGACCCAGGGGAGAAGCTTGGCTTAGAGAGTCGCTTTGCTTAGATGAGAAATCCGTCTTTCTTCCGTCACGGTAAGCGGGTTCTTTCTAGGACTGATAGTTCAGTTCAAGCGTATCATAGATCAAACTCTGTCAATTTAAGTCAAGCTTTTTTTAAGGCTAAAGCCCCTTGACTAGACTAGTAGGAGCAGAAGGAAAAGTCGGAAAGCTGCTTTCCTTAGATAGGGCTTATCGGTCAGTCAGTGAAGCAAGTCTTATGGTCCAAACAGAGTACAGAGCCTGCACTTCCGGAAGAAAGAGAAGGAAGACCAAACAGAGCTTGAGACTGAGAGAAGGAACGAATATCGCTAAAACCGAGACCCATTACCGAGATAGGGGACTCAGGTCAAGGAGATCAGATAGACGAAAAGTACTGTCCCTCGTATGGAGAACAAATCCTATCTCTTCTCTCTCTAGTTCCGGAGAATATAGATAGCTTCTTTCCTTTCTTTGACGCCTGATTAGTTATGAAAGCGGAACCTAACCAACTTGATCGATTCAGTGCTTGGATTAGGTCCGGGTAGAGAACAGGTAATGTCGGTAGGCTTTGAACTTTAGCCGTTGTTATTCAAATTCAAGGCCCGACTCGTTTCATTTTTGATCCCTCTGTTAATATTGGGAGTCCATAGATGAAAGCCTCTTCAGTCAACTCTTTCCGCTTCTGCTTCTGAATCTGGATGGCGGTGGAAAAGAGAGTGTTTCAGTTACGGTTTAGGGCTAGTGAGTGACTATACGTTCGTGAAGGCAGACAGGCGCTCGTAGACAGCGTTTTCGCAGAGCGACTTAGAGAAAACACTGATTGTTTCGAAAAGCGATGCGTACAGTTCCGGGGGTTGTAGAACAACTACTTCTTTGCCGTTCTTTTTCCGTTAGCCAGTATCGATACTCTCAGACTCCTTGCGCTTAGCCCCCCGCAGGTGCTTTGATAGAGATTTCGGGTTGTAGGGCGCAAGGGGATCTTGAAGAAATTCCCTCTTTTCCAGTAGCTAGTTTAGATATGATGATATGGCAAGCGGTTCGAGTCAAGTGCCCGTTAAAGAACCAATTGTTGGCAAGAGTCACAAATATGAAGTCAACTACTTGGTCTCTTCTTTCTTCCTCTTACTACTCCTTGCCTCTTCTGGAAAGTCACTTTGATCCAATAGAGTTCCGAATAGGGGAAGGAAAGGCTCTCGCAGTAGTTGTTCTGTAAGGGCTTTCATTAGCGTGAGAAGGCAGTCAAAGGGTATTGAGATACGAATGGCTTATAGAGAATGAGAGGGGCTCACTTGACAGAGTGCCGAGCATTGTTCGTCGTGCTAGTTCCGCTACTCCAGTTCCAGTGGTAAAGGAAACCCTCTCTAATCGGGAAATCCCTCTGAAAGCCTTCTTTCCAGCGGAGAGCAAAGCAAGCAAGTCCGTCTTTTCGGGTTAGTTAATGTTTTCAACCCACCCAAGGAACTGAGAGCATGAACTCCCAAACATCGGGAAAGAAGCATAAAGGGAAATAAAGTCAAAAATGAGCTTGCCCCAGAGGAGCCTAAAGCCATTCGACTAGTTGGAAAGGGGCGGATCGCAACTCAATTGCTTGTGAAATTGAAGAGCGTAAAGCCACTTGGCCGAGAGGGTAAGGAACGAAGTCACCGAAGGTGCAGTGTTCATCGGCTCCGGACCCTATAGGATAGGGGAGTGGCTTTCAGCTCCTTCACTTCATGCCTTTGATAGAACGGAGATTAGAATGAGGCTGCTGTTGAAAAGCGTCTGCTAGCGGAGTTAGTTAACTCTTTCTTGAGGAGCGGGTTCTATCCCCCGAGTCATGGGGCATATACAAGGCAAAGGCCTGATTCTCTTTCATACCAGGAAAGATCAGATGACAATCACGCCAGAAGAAAGCACTACTGACTGATCAGGAAGGGCCTTTGAGGAATTCCTTTTAAGTGAAAGTGAAGGGACGTTGATATCGACGATGATCCGCTGTAATGATTTATCCGACCTGCTCAAGAATCACATAAGTAAGGAAATTCCTTGCTTATTCTTAGACTCTTCGTGACCCAGGGGAGAAGCTTGGCTTATTGAACTCCTAACTCATTTGCCCTGAGCCCCGTATTCCTTGGATTCTTCTCCCGTTCGTGCCAAGGAAAGCTTTCAGGCAGTCCAATAGCACCGGATTCTTCCTTCACCCCTGAAAGGGATTCGTGAAAAACTGCAGCGGAGATTCCACAAAGACTAGCTTACGCTCTACCATATAAAGAAGAGAAATGAAACCCCGGAAACCATTTGATCAAGAGTGAACAGCTGAGAGTAATGGCATACTTCACTTTATCCCTTTATTAGATTAGGATTGAGACCCTGGGGTGACTGAATTCGCTTTCGAGCTAACTGTAGCGGATGAAATGGCAGCAGAGTCGTGAACAGGAAAAGCTTCGTTCTTTGTTGTTGTAGCTGGGTAGCCTCCGAGATGGCTAGGCTATTAAGTCAGAGATGGGCCTTGAGACGGGATCAACTACAATTGGCCTATCGCTTCTGTAGACTCTTCCTGGTGAGTTGCCTACCCGAGCCCGAACTCGCTTAAGGGAAAAAGAGCAAGCAACTGAAGACATCACATCGCTTTCTTCCTCCAAGACTATGCTACCATTAACTTAACATGCTAGCACGCCTAGCCACTGTCTTTCGACAAAAGACTAATCAGCCTTTCGCTCGTCCCCTAGGAAAGAGAATTCCCATTCCCCGGTCAAAAAAAAGTACTACTTACTTTGCAGCATATGAAATAGCTGCGCTTATGCCTCCAACATCCATAGCAGCGGAAAAGATCACAGTAGCTGAAACCAAGGGTGAACCGTCGACTCAAGCAAGAACAGCAACTGACTCTCACTAATTGCTGCCCATGTTCATCAATCACGCTAGTCGAACTAGAGCTACAGCCTGCCTGACGATACGAGAGAGAATTTCCACTGCTCTGTCTTCTCTACGATTGCCGGGAAAAACTCAAAACGAATTTCATCCCGAGGTGACTTCGCTAGACTTGCTTCTAGTCTGATAGGAAATCAAACTCACAGTCGTCAGAACTGAAGGCCTAAGACCGCTTATTCCTTCTCGAAAGCTGCCCGCGAATGCCCTTCTTATTCTGACTAGGTTGACAGCAGTGAGGTCGAATTCCAGGGGAAAGACCTTTATCAAATCGGAGAAAGCCCGGGTGGACCAATGTAGCAGATTATCGGCATCTCAGAAGGACTAAGGCCCTTGTGGGCTACTTTGCTTTTGGTTCTTTCACTCCGAAATCAGTGAATCTGGAAGTTCCGTCGCTCCCTGGAGAGCTAATTGCAGCAGATGAAATAGCTGCGGGTTCGTGAACAGAGTCATTCTGCTGAGGTCTTGCAGAGCCTTCCTTTGCTTCTGTTCTTACCGCTACGTGGGGAATTGGATATTCTACGATCCTTGCTTACCTTGCTTTCTCGGGCGATGATTCTTGGCTTGGTTGGCCACTCTGCTATGTTGATGTTGGGTTCCCATCGATCAATTCATTCATTGTTGAAGAACTCCCCCCCTTTGACTCGCCGGTCATTATGGATATAGTGGCACGGCGAGTCGGAACATGTACGAATATAACCACGCGGAGCGCCGGACCGGTCTATCGAAGAAAGAGATCATTGAGCCTATTTTGCCGTTTGGAACCCTAACGTTTTTTTGAATTTATAATAATATATAATAATAATAAGCTAAGGGAGTTGGGAATCGCAAGAATGGATAAGTCCTCCATTGAATTGAATAGGGTGAGAAAGACAGGTTCGGAAATGGCCGGATTAGCAGGAGGAAGGTTTTTGACTTCTCTATTTTGATTTTGAGGGATCCCTCATATTGAGGAGGCTTCCCGGACTCGTCACATACGGCTAAAAACAATAAAATCAGAGGGTCAGTAGGATATCCCGTTGCAGGTCCTTCTCCTTCCGCCGAGACGGCCCTCTTTTTGTTGTTTTGTTTGTTCCCCGCGGCACGAAATCATAAAGAAGCTGGAATAACTCAGAAAGAGAGTGGCGCCTAGCCGTTGAGAGCGTCTGTTTTCTTTGTAGAGGAACAGTAAGATCTTGGACTGGCCCCCTTCGCATGACCTAGAAAGACTGTCGTCCGTGCTACTATAAGGCCTCTAAACTCCTCCCTCAGGGACACTGTTGCGTTGCCCGTGGGGACGGGGTAGCCCCGACTTCCATAGGTCCTTGGTTCGACCTCCTAATGAGAATTGAGGTCCTTGCGCGGGCGTCTCATCCCTCAGACTTGCTTGCTCTGTATGGAGTGTCCCGTGGTTCCTCGAGTGCCAGCCGCAGAGAGGAATGCCATAAACTAGGGCGCTATTTACCACTAACCACTCGCTCGCCGGCCGCTCGGGCTCCGCGTTTCAAGTTCGTTATCCTAACCGTCTCCTCTCCTCCACCGGGAGCCTGGCCCCTTCTTCTATCTTATATACTGCCTTGCTCCTCGGCTCCATACTGCTCCAGCCGCTCGCTGTAATAGCTTGCTTCTCGGGTGGCTCGCCCCCTGGGTGGTGCGGCTGAGCCAGAGTGGGCTCAGCAGTCGGCCTATGTTTCCGGGCGCACGCATAAAGGCATGATTAGTTCCACAAATCTCACTGCACTGACCATAGTAAACTCCTTCTCGTTGTACCGAAATAGAGGTCTGATTTAAACGACCAGGTACAGCATCACATTTGACACCTAAGGAAGGTACAGCCCAACTATGAGGTACATCAGCAGGTGTGACAATAATACGTAAATGACTTTGTTCTGGTACAACCACTCTATTGTCCACTTCTAATAAACGTGATTGACCCAATTCTGGATCATCTTCTGGAATCGTATAACTGTCAAAAGTGAGTGACTGTTCATCGGAACTGTTATAGTCCGAATACTCATAAGTCCAATACCATTGATGTCCAATAGCTTTGATAGTAATGGCTGGATCTACTACTACCTCGTCCATTGAATATAAGAGAGCAAATGATGGTATAGCAATGAACATAAGGATGATACTAGGAAAGATGGTCCACAGAATCTCGATAGTAGTTCCATGAACAATCCTTTGCGGGATTGGATTTTTTTGATAGTTCCAGTGCCATAAAGCGCGAACCAAGATCCATGATACGAAAACAAAAATCAGAATCAAAAAGAAAAAGATATCGTGATGTAAGTCTATAATTCCTTGCATCATAGGTGTTGCTGCATCTTGAGATCCTAATTGCCATGGTTCTGCTGCATCACAAGGAGCAATTGTGAGGAATTTGAATTCTAGAACAATCATTCTCTTTGCTTCATTCTTTGACTGCTCTGCTCCCCCCCCCAAAGACAGAAGGAAGACTTGTCCCCAGAAGAGGGACTGACTTGTCGGAAATGACCTTGGTTTTTCCAAGGAAGACAGCGTGGGATGAAGCTTGATTTAGCTTAGGTCAAGTCTTGGTAGACGGAACACGAAGCCAATCTAGAAAGAAAATAATGATTCGGCAGCCAGAGCTTCACCTTCCGAGCCCCGTCCGTCACGAACCCATTTCGGATTACACTGGAGGTGATCAAAAGGATCACTTTAGACTCGCGGGTTAAGGCTCCTGGGGAGAAGACTACTCTAGCTCCGAACATACCGAATCATGAATCAACCACATAGATTGCCTTCATGCTCCTTACATACGATAAAAGATCACGCCACGCCAGGTGGGACTCAGAAAAGCAAATGATTTTCCACTCTCTCATCACCCTTCTGAATCATCAATCTATGAAACGGAGGGATGATGCGAGGATATCCCGAGCGAGTCAGCTAAACAGAGACTGACTTCTCAGTACTCTTCTGGCCAGCGTAAGGATCCGAAGGAGCTGGGTAGACTTCCAGTTTCATAACAGCAATAGCAATAGCTAAATTGCAATAGCTGTAGCTGAGCTACCTAACAAGACCAATCAGATCATTTTCAGTCCATCGCTCATAAAGAACCCATAATCTTTCCGAATTCTGGCAGTCAACTAAGCCCAAAAGAATGGCTTTTATCCTAAAGAATCAAGGCCCTTGCGTGTTAGACGCTACCATTTTATTGCTGCGGAGTTTGTGAAAAACTGCCTTGTGGTTGTCCCACTTGGGGGCGAGAGGCGAGCAAAGTTCAGTCAAGAAGAGCTAGAAGCCTTAAGCGCTAGGCTTGACCGATTCCCTTTCGTCTCTGTGCAACAATAGAAGAGTCGGTGGTAGGGGAAGTCTCTTAATTACCCAATCCGCTGCTCTTATATCTTAGATAATCCGCTTTTTAATGTTATATCTTTCGGGTAGGTTTTGAACCAGCCATGTCGGGAATATAGGCTCTTTGATTATAGGGCAATCCTTCAGTAGCGGGTCGATTCGTAAGCAAGCTCTACCTCTTTCAGAGCCTCTGGTGCGGTATGATATGGCATCTTTAGGCGTTGCAAATCAATGTCTTGGTGTACGGGCCAATCGGTGCGGTGGTGGTATGCTACTATTATTGACGGCTGAGCATCAATTGAGACAGACAGAACACTCGCTACCTTCTCCTTTAGGTCGATATGGACCAACCAAAGAGACTCACTCGGGTAATTAGCTCTTTCTCACACCGACTTCCGGCAACCGGAGCAATAGCAGTCGCTGTTTCATTCAACGCAGCGGTGGTATTATCAACTAGTTTGACTAGGTCTGGCCTATCGGTATCGGAAGTAGCGTAGTATCCTATCCGTCCAACTCGTCAACTCTCCTACCTTCCCTTTGAGCTGATATCTGGGCGCATAGCGGTACTCGGTTAGCATATGGAAAGAGAACTACCTGACTTCTCGTTCACTTGAAGTGCCTCTGCTTGGCCCTTCTGCTCGACTCGATTCTTCCTTCAACTATTTATTGTTCTATAGAAGCTTAAAGAAGCTTCCAGGTGAGATCTTCTTTATATAAAGCGAAGTGAACAAATCCAACTGGGTCCCTACTGATCTATTCGATTTTCTGACTGATTCAACTTCTCTTGATTGAACTGCCTTTTCATTTCTAGGTAGTGGGTGATTCATCAATAGACTGATCAAGCGGTCTTCTTTCGTACTGTCCAACGAATCACTACTCAGGCCCTACCTTTCATCAGCAAGGATCGCCCGCTCTTAGTTCGAAACAAAACAAATCAAAAAGAAGGGTCTATCCTTCGTTCTATATGATTTACATATCTGGGGAAAAAGGAAAAGGGAATCTCAGCCTATAAGCAGGCCTTACTAGATAAGGACTTCAACCTATCTGCATGTGAAGCTTTCCTTTGTATACTGCCAGGAGAATAAGGACTTGATGCCGGGGCTATAGCTAGACCTCGCTTGGATAAGAGTCTATCGCAGGTGATCTCTCACTATCACTTAAGATAGTTAGTTGAGCCTTGACTAAGACTAATAGTGGATCGACGCTCCTTTTTCCTATCTCTTCTTACAGATCTCTTTTCAAGTCGATAGAATACTACATTTGAAAATCCAATATGATTTGAAGGCGTTTTGATAGTCTCCAAGAAGGCATTCTTTAGCATTCAACCTTCTTTCTGTCGACCAGTTCAAACTCAGAACTCAGATATCAGGAAAAGTCAGAGACATCCTTTAATTGAAATAGTCGTTAGAAGTCGAGCTATAAATAGAAATTCTTATAGTAGGAAATCTCCAGTTAGGAAAAAAAGATCGGATAGAATCAGGACTTGGATGAAAGAAAGCTGTTGACTTACCTACTGATCTTGCATGGTCTTTCTCAGCACGAGTCTTGCTCTTATAGAGAGAGTCTGCCACAAAGTTTCAACAATCAGGGGCAGTAGAAGGTCAGGTAGTAGATAGAACCTACCTCTACTGTGGGCACCGGTTCCTCCAGGGTGGATACACTTTTGAAAAGCCTTCTTGGCCTTGCAAGTGAAACTATTATGGATTGATTTTCTGATTCTTAGTGACTCTTAGTTAGAATTGCAAGCTTAATCTGCTAATCATCGGGTACCTTTGCTGGGAAAAAGCAAGCGTCTGATCAAATCAATCAAGAGAGCTAGCTTCGGTCTCACGTAGCTCGCCTAAGCAAGGGGAATGGATTGCTAATAGCAGGAATCATACTTTTTTTGGATAGCTTCAAGCAGAAGGGTCCTTTGAGCTCTGCCCAACACTGGGACTGACTTTATACAGAGAGAGGAAAAGCAGCAATCCAAGCTCTTTTTGAATCGGATATTGGATAGGCTAAGCTAGGTCTAGCCCGCTCTCTCTACGGTTTTGCTTGAACTTGTCAAGCCCGGGTGCCTATGCGATTATTAAGGCAGGGTGCCTATGTACCCGTGGTGGAGTGGCTTGAATCAAATCGTTTGTCTAGAGAGGGTGTAGCGATAACCAAAGTGGACTGTACTATCAAGAAAAAGTATAGGCAACTGGACTTAGAGTAGTGTATCGAACTAGAAGACAGGAGCGCACCAACATCATTGACGAAGATAAAGACTTGGAGAGTGGACTCTTTCTGTGGCTGGTCTTTATTTCCCTTTTTCATTCTTAAAAAATGCATCGAATGCTTTTTTGGAGGTCTTTCAGAGCCTGTCTTAGCTTTACAGCTTCGTTCCCTTGCTGCCCGAAAGGCAAAGGCCTGATTTTCGACTTGAAATTCTACCGATGATTCCCGGAAATCCACTGAAGCCTATGTTACCGACTTTTGTTTAGATAAGTTAGAGTTAGGACATGCCAATCCCCGATTAGATTTTCGTTATTTGATGTTTTTTGAATAAGATTCCCAGACTGAAAAATGTCAAATGTTCTTTTTTTTTGAAGCCGATTTCACCCTCTTTGCTTGGGAAAGGCTCTAAGTTCTCCCAGCTAAGAGTAGACGACGAGAATGGCACTTGTGCCCAGAAGTCATTAAAAGTCAAATACCGTTCGCCAGAGTTTGTGAGTATGTCTTCTATGTATATCAGGACACTTGTTGATGGCTGCGAAAGAGCAACTTCGAGTCTATCCGAAGTGTCATAGGGATGGTCTAAGGTCTCAGCCTTTCTCGAACAAAATGATAGTCCAGCTCAACAACTTGAAAGATTTGTATTGACGGATCGTAATAAGATAACATAGTCAAGGTGGATTTCGCTTGATTGCTTTCTGTCCTTTCGGTTGCGTGAAAGCGTACTCCGCGTCCAGAAGGACTTCCTTCTTCTGAGTCTGAGCTTCGGATTCAGAAAGGGATTCGGATCAAGAGAGTAAAGTGACTTCGGGGCTTGGCTATGGGGCACTTTCGGCAAGATAGACGGGGGTTGGAAAGAAAGTCCACTCAGCAGCATGCCTTTCTCCACTCCAAGCGATGAAGACAAGACTGTAACCACGAACAGATGTGATTCATTTAATGAACAGGAAGATCCTACATCGTTTTGGCTTGCCTGCGACTATCACCAAGGAGCCATGTTCACGAACCAGCACTCACATAGAAGGAAGAGCGTCGGGAGGAACGAAAGGACAAATGGGCAGGAATTGAGAGCCAAGTCCCAGGGGTTTATCCATTAAGGCTACGTAGCGGGAATTCGAAAACCTAGTGGTCCGTTAGAGCTTAAAGAGAGAATAGATGCCTAGTTTATGTGGTGAAGAGTATGTGGATAATACAGAAGACCCTGGACACTTGCATACGTCTTTGGTCTTTACGATAAGACCCTATAAGTGAAGTGAAGGATCGCTTAGTGACCTCGGAGAGCTAAGACAAAAGGTACCAAGTGGTGGCGGAGAACTAGACTATTGGCCCGGTACCGTGAATGGTTTTTCAGAAGGTTTTCGTCTTTGTCAGGAAGAAAAGAATCTTTCTATAAGAAAGAGGGTATTCAATCAAGATTGTCTTCTGCTAGCACTTGTTAGTCCGGCTAAAATGACTTCTACCAACTGAAGGTATAAAAAATAACAAGAGAAACTACTAATGATATTGTACATCACTCTGAACCTAAAATAGAATACAAAGGGTGTAGTCATCAAGCGGACTTGGAACCCATGCCATTGGTAGATATACTTGTTCCAAAACGGCTCCGAAAGAAAGACAAAGGTGCGTGCCCAGACTCATATCAATAAAGGAGATGATGCCCCGGTTAAACAAGCTTCCTCTACTTTTTAAACTGGAACCTCTAGAAGAGAAGCTCGGTCTCCGTATAAAAAAAAACATCCGTTTCGGCCGCCCCATGGGCAATCACACATGTGGACCTGCTTTCGCACGATTTCTATATAGAAAATGGGTCGTAGAGAAAGGATCCTAGGTTGGAACCTTCCCTCTGGGAGAAAAGGGTATAGTGTGTACGATTTCTATTTCTATTGGTCGGTAACGCCTGCTCTGCCGCTGGCGTAGTTTCTGGCCGATTCAAGTGGTCTTCCTCGCTTAGTGGTTCCCGACCCCAGTAAGTTAAGTAGATGGCTGAAGTACGTCTTTTGGTCCTGGTGGATGACACTTTTTGATCCAAAAGGGGGAAGCTCCTCTTAAATAAGGAAAGAAGGACCTGGAGTTCTCTCCGGCCTCTCCGGAATCGCTAGATGCGGGTCAACCTATAGCTACTTTGCTTGGGTTCGGGGATCGGCTTCGAGGTGCCTCACGCATCACACGCAGTGGTCTGACGGCCGAGAGTACTCTCTTTCTGGGGTTGACCTAAAGTCAAAACTGGGAGTACTTTATCTGGATGAAGGGGATCAATTATCCAATACTGGTCAGAAAGTACTGCAATGAAAGATGGGACCATGATGCCTTTAACTTACGCAAGGAGGTGGGGACAGCTTCGGAAGTGGCGTAGGCCGGAAGTCGTTAAGCGGGAATTCCTTTCTTTTCAGAATCTGTTGCGATGGAAATGCCCTCTATTGGGGAAGCTCTAAACGGCTGATCTCCATAATGAAAAAGATGAGTTGACAGGCCCACTAATGGTACCCTACGCGGCAGTCGTTAAACCGAGCTTTTGATTTACTGACATTGACCTCTCCTTCTTATCCTCCTTACGATCTTTCTCACCGAGCGAGAGCTAGCTCTGTAAAGCGGGTAGAAATGAGTCTGCTGGGTCTACTTCTTCTTTTGTTCGGCATTTCTCCTCTGGATACCTAAGATCTGGTGATCAAATTGAACGTGTTAAGCATATAACTATGTTCACTGGAACATTGTCTAAATGGGCTAAAAAGACGGGGTTTTTACACAGTTTTCTCTTCGATTCAAGAAAATGCTTCCTTTAAGGAATTACTTGAAAAGCGGATCTCCAAAATGAGATCTTCCAAGTAATTTCGTCGAAATTCCCCGGGTTTTGTCACGTAAAAAAAGAACTAATTTATGTTTGCACGAGCATCATGTCCGATCCCTGAGTTCTTCTTTCCTCGACGTATGGAGTCTCGCTTCGTTGCTTGAGAGTTTAGGGCTGACTGAACCCGCGGGACTCAATTCGGAAGTGGATCAATGACTCCTTAGCTAAAGAATGAATCGACCAGGCGCGATAGAAGGTTCAGGGAGACCAAAGATCGGAGGCCCGTTCTTCGATCTATGATTTTATTGATAAACTTTCATGGGAGATGCCAAAAGTGCAATGGAAATTTCCCTTTACGAGAAATAGATGAACTAACATTTCTCGCTAAGGGAGATGGCAAAATGTTGATGAATGGAAAGCCTCTGAAAGGCGATCCCTTAGCTTGACGTAGCCACCTTCTTTAGGAGCTTTCTCGCCTCCTCGGAACAAAGGACCCTTCCTTTCCAGGCAGATCGCCCCACTCTCGGGAGAGCTAGACCTACCGTTGTCGAGCACACAAGCATGTGGGCAGTCTTCCCTCCTCAGTTCCCTTCCTCGTACAATGGAAAAAGAGCCCAAGCAGTTCTTTTCCAGTACCGTTCCTCTTAAAGAAGGTAGCAGCCATGAGCCGGGGCCATCCCCGAACGAAAGAGGGGTTGGAAAAGGACCCCGTAGCCCAGACCCCGCAGAAAAAGGTGAGCAGCTTCAGTTAGAAGTTCTGCTCGAGTGGAACGGTTCTATTTCATATCTTCCGTATGTTGGTGAGTTCAAAATTCCCTTCCGGAAGACAGCAATAGGAAGATTGAAGTCAGTTCTTGAGCAGAGACCTCCCCATATACGTTCTTTCACAAATGCCTCCTTCCTTCTCTTTCTTTTACCTACCGTATGGATAAGTGGCACCGACCACTATTCCGTTATTGGGCTTAAGGTAGCAATCAAGTCTTTCAATCTCTGATTCCCTATTCCGTCTAATTCCGTATCCAAATCAGCCAAGAAAACAAGAGATCGATTCGCATCTTATAAAATCAAACATATAGGCTCGCCTCACGTGGTTCGAAAGACTTCTGAGATAGATTCTTTGTCTGCTTATTCCACGGATTCAAAAACTGCAATTGATAGAACTCAACGAGCCTAATTCAAATTCTCTTTTGGAAAGATCAGGCTTAGCCCCTGCTTCTCCTCTTTCCTTTGCCGAGACAGTTCCGGTCGTTACTGATGAACCCTCCTGCGGTAACGGTGCGGGGTCAAGGTAACATGCCATAAGATACTGCGACGGTGGCTCCATACGGGATAACAATATAGGTTGGTTTCTGTTGTTTTTAGGGTTCGGACATCGATGTTCAGCTTCGGTCCATGAATTGAATGTGGGAGCGTAGGTGCGCTTCCTTACTTAATCAAGCTTTCGATAGCGGTCTGAGACCTTATGTCTAATCTAAGGTTTCAGCTGGCCCCAGCGAAGCACCCCTATCCCCCTGCGGAGCTCCTAGCTGTCAACCACCTTTTTCAACCTAGCTAGCGGGCCTAAAAGCCCTTCTTTCCTTTCTAAGCTAATAATCATTCGGTTAGGTAAAAAGCATTTCCTAAGGGGCAAAAGAAAAGAAGAAATCGGGAGGAAAGAAGTAGAAGAGGAATTGAGAAAAGCAGTTTAACCAATCTTGTGACAAATCAAGTTCCAGGCTCGAAAGCCATCCATATCATATCTAATTTCAGTCCTAGTTCCCATATACCCAGTGTAGTAGATGAGTTCATAGCTATTTCTTTCTCCTAGTGACTACTCCGAGTAAAGACTACTGACCTTAACCCGTTAACGTTGGACATTACTAAATAGATTATGAATAAAGGCTTCCTCTTCCCCTTATTCCCAGTCTGACTCTTCCAATTTGTAGAGTTGGGCAGGTGAATCAAGATAAATGACTGGGGGATTTCCTGCCAGAGTTCCCTCCCTTGGGGTGTCATCAATGTTGGCCGATCAGTTAATACTGAAGCAGAACCATCTGCTGCCGCTGGAGTGCCTTTCCCGCAATATATGTTGTCAGGCTCGTCGAGACCTTAGTGTTAGTGGAAAGCTAGGCTCGTCGAGACCTCGGCAGGGTCAAGTTACTTGAATAAAATATTAAATAAAAGGGGTACTTAGTGCTAAACCCTTATCTTATAGGAGTCTGAACATCTCTTTCTGAGCTTTAAAGATGCTATTTCGGATTAGATCTTCAAGTCTTCACTGGATTCACTTGAGTAGATGTTATCAGTCTTTTTTCCAAAAACTTATGTAAGGCAACCCTTATGAAAATATTCGAAAAGCAGAAAATGACCTCGATTCTCCATGGATAGGTCTAGAAGCAAGGTACTGATTGGGGGGAAGGCAAAGAAGTAACTGAGGGAACGGAACCTTTCGCAGTAGTAGTACTTCTTTCGAACGAGCTCACTCTTCCCTTTTAGCGCTCTCTCTACGCGTGATCCGGGAAGACCACCTATCTCTATCTATGGAAGAAACTGCTTGGCACCCTGCCACTTCTGTTCTGGCCTAGCCCTCTTGACTTTTCAGCTTGGCACCTTTAAAGAAGTTGCCTACACTAAAGTGTACAAAGTGGCAAAAAGTGATTCTTTTCGGGGTTTTGGCGGGCGCCGGGGAGCTCTCTCTCTTAACTCTCTTCTTAGCCCCCCTAGGAGAAGTTGTACATGACAAGGAAGACAAGAAAGAAAGACTAGTTCTAGAAGCCGAAGGTGAGTTCTATTACCAAAGCAGCAAGAGGTTTGACTCCGGCCCCAAAGCATCGGCATTAGACTGAATCTGATTGTCAGGCTTTTTTATTGTTATTCTTGCTTTCCCGCATGCGGTAAGACCACCCTTTTATGTAGTTAAGCGTATAGCAGGGCAAAGGACTCGTAGCTCTCCCTAAACTGGTAGCTAAGCTGGGGGGATTGGTAGTAGTCGAACTAGTAGTGGTAGCAATTCTTTCCTGTATTAGTCTTTGTGCTAGGTCTAGTACTGGCGTATGTGTGCGAGGCTCGCAGAGGTTGCTTCACGACCGCTCCGTGGGGTCCTATCCTGCTCTATAAGCGGATGGCTAGCTGGTAGTAGTTGCTAACCGGCTGGCATCGGCATGTGAATAGATCTTATTGTTATGAGGGAACTGTGATCTCCCGAAGGATGATCAAAGTACCAGACTAATAGAATCGTCGAGCACTAGAATCCGACGGACCGACCTAGTGATAGGAAGAGAAAGAGCAGATCGGCGTGATCCTCGTTCATACGGATTTTCCGCAGTAGGGTGGCCTGAGGCCTTTAGCCCGGTTTCATTGAGACAAAAAGCACTTAATAAATAGCCCTTAGCTACTGCGTATAAGCTTCAACCTGCTATTACAAGAAAGTAAGTAATCTCAAGGCCCGTAAGGGCAACCGTGCGAGGCGGTAGCAACAGAAAGAAATCAAGCTTGACCATGACTGATTTACCGAACCAGCTTAAATCCATTTCCAAGGCCAAGGTCAGTTTAAGTTAAGAGCTATCCTCCCATTAGCTGCCTTTGGAAACACAGATAGACCATACCGGACCCCTATAATTAGTCGCTCCACTTCAGAAAAGCTCCTTTTCACAGAGAAAGAGCTTAGGCGACGATTAGCAAGAGGTTCGATTCATTCGATGCAAGGAGAAAGCGGGGGGGATACCGATCAACAAAAACAGGGCTAGGCCTATAGTTGACTTTGCCGGATTGCACCATTTTATATATACATTTCGAACGAGAATCCAGCCTCATGGGTGAGTATTGGGTCTTCAAAGCGCTTTCTCTAAGCTAAGAAAAGCTTCCGAAGGTCTCGACGAGCCTCCGAGGCTACGAGCAGTCAAGTAGCTGCTTTCCCCGCTTTCCGCTAAGTAGAGGTTCTGAAAGACTTTGAATAGTCCCCACCTTGGGTTTCTTGAAAAGAATCGAGACTCCGACTTGGGATCAACTAGGGTCAGGTCTTAGCGCATCTCGCCATGTGGCATAGCAACCCGATTTCCATACATCTCCATTTCATATTTTGCATCTCGCCATCACGTTGAGACTCATATTGGTCCATTGGAAGCCAACCTTTGTTTTTCAATTTCTGGTAGCTCACCAATTTCCATTCGTAAGGGCCCATGGCCAGTCTCTTTTTTTGATCTCTCCTGGTGGGAAAAGCGGCTCATCGGTAAACTACTAGCGCGCCCTTTGGTCGAGCTATACGAAGCGAACACCCACGTTGTAGCACTTCGGAGCGCCAACATAGGTCTTGCAGAGCCTTGGCTGATTATCTTTATCTATAGAAAAAGAGCTCATATGAGGGTCCAAAGTAGACTGTCTCTATGCGGTCTGGTATCGAGGAGGCATTGAAGAATGAATCCAACCTGCCTACGTACGCGCGGCAATAAAGCCAAGGTCGGAGGAAACCGAAGTATGCAAAAGAAGATCTCCGGCGCCTAAGAACTTCGTAAAGAATGCCCTCTTTTAGATTAGATAGAATAAAGGCACGTCTCAGCGAGCCTAAGGATGACCTCTCTGGGGACCCAAAGTAGTGATGTCCGGGCTAGGATTTGGCACCAACCTTTGTAATGCATCCGCTTAGCAGTTTGCTAGTCCTAACTAAGATTCCGAATAGGGCATAAAGCCCAGGAAGAAAGTGCCACTCACTCGACCCACCCGGGTGGACTTCAGACCCCTCCTAATCTGATATTGACCCCCTCTCCGCTAATAAAGAATCCAATGATAGAGTCATCCGACTACCCCTTCTCCTCTGGCACAAAAAGAACGGGAGTAGCCCTTAGCTCATAGCAAATCGACTCCGCCGTCTGCACATTGAAGGAAGATTAATCGGCGGGTGGATAAAAGAAAGTAGCCCCCTCCGAACCTCTCTCCTCGGACCCCCGACCCGTAGCCTGGGAGCCAATCCGTACATCCACTGGCGGGAAGCGCCCTAGCTCTTTTTGAATGGACTACTTCTCAGCCTTTTAGCCTGGGTCCCTTGCCCCAGAAAAGACAAAGGAAGTGAAACCCCCATCTCTTCCGTGCCCCATTCCCGTAGAGCTCAATCCAACCAAGTATAGTCTTGCGCCCTTGTCGTCGAGTGCGCCCATTATCTTCTTTGAATAGGCCGCTTTAAGGAGACTTTGGTCCTACCCATGAGGTTGCTACCAGCTCGTCTGATTATAGATCAAATTGCCCAATCTAGTTAAATCCTGAGTTGATCCATCTCTATTGACTATAGTCAAGGATGGAGATCCCAAAAGGCCAAAGAAGGAAAAGTCTCTTCCCTCCCTTAGATCTGGAAGCCTCCTCTGCTTCAGGTCTACTGAACTTGTTTTAGGAAGAGCTTGACTTTAACATCAATCGCCTCAGAAAGAGGTAGTACTGGTCTTTCAAAGCCTTCTATCAAAGACAAAAGGAAGTTCACCCCCTATGGGGATTCTGATTTCATACTACGTCTTTCAACACTGGATTGTCTTTCAGATCCTTCTGCTTTGATGCTTCGATTAGCGCTACTACTCCTAGATATTTCATTTTGAAGTGCATGGGGAGGTCAAAATCAAATAAAATAAGGTCTTTCTTCACTTCACTAGCTCAAATCTCTGTTTGGATGAAAATGGAATGGGATTCTTCCAATACTGAGATAGCGAACTAGTAGACCGCCTTCTATTCTTAGCCGCAGAGAGCCCTTCTCCCTAAGCTCTTTCCAATCCTCACTCTACTCATTCCTCTTCCATTCCTGACTAAACCGAGGATTACGAAAATAGAAGCAAAAAAACATTCCTCACTTGATCAAAGTGAGCATCTCACTCTTCAAACTCCTTCCGCAGCAAGGGCAAGAAGCTCAATCCGGCCGCGAATCAAATAGGTAAGTAGGACTTGAACTAGAACCTTTTGATTCGATTCCATTTCGGAGTCTCAACTAGAACTAGATGGTCAGGGCTTGAAAGTGAAAGAGACTTGACATCTACGTAAATCGGTCAAACCGTTCTCAAACTAGATGGATATTAGATCAAAGACTATCAAGTCATAGATCGTGGGGACGAGAACTAATAAACTGAAATTCCCCAAGCAGCAAGACCAATCATGCCACCATGAACCGCTATAGAAGGAATTCCGACATGCGCATACGGCTTCTCCTTGCCTCACCAGCTCTACGGGACCTGTGATCCCTCCCCGGTTCGGTGATCTCTTCATTATATTATACGATCCAAGTTCTTTGACTTTGAGTTCCATTTTCCCTTCCGTTTGGGACAGATAAAGGCTCTGAAAGACGAACCTTTGACCGACCGGAGGTATGAGGCGCTTTGGTCTTTGATTCAGGTACAGGTCCAGCTACTTTCTTAAGGGGAGGGGGCTTTGTGTCCGGATAAGCAGCAAGAAAGGGCTAGATTTGGTTTACCACTCTGGCATTAATCGAGTTCTTCCTCTCCTTACCTATTATATTAAAGCGAGTTAAAAGCAAGCGTTAATTCAAGCTTTGACAGTTCCCGTCTTTCTAGTTCTCCTCTTCAAGTCAAGCCATCTCTCAATCGGTCAAGTGGGGGAGTAGTGGGTGGTCAGTGGACACGGCTAGCTAGTAACCTACGAATGGCATGTGGTCAGCATATGCTGACTTCTGTCTTTCATTTCTATAGTAGGCTTGTAAGGAGAATCATAGTAGGCCTGAAGCAAGGTAGTTTGGCTTTATTACAATTACTGCTTTTCCGGGGTCAGGTCAGCCTTTCACTATTTATCAAAGATCAAAGAGATGGGCTTAGGGGCGAGCTTTCAAAGGTTCTTTGATCCGGGTTTTGTAAACGAATTTACAGATCTCCCAGTCGGTCACTCAGTCTCCGCTACTGCGTCTTGAAGCGCCCGGATGGGCGTATGTATAGTGGTAGCCCTTCGCTAAGACAAGTTGGAGAAAGGAAAGAAGGCACGCTCTTGAGGGGTTTGAGTTTCATACTACTAGCTCGCCACTCTTTGCCAACATGGTGAAGAAGGGGCAGGGTAGTGGAGTCGGTCGGATACCTGAATCTAGAGTACGAGGTTGAGGGAGACCCGCGTGAGTAAAGGGAGGAAGGTCAAGAGGGGCATTGATTCTCTCTATATGGAATAGGGCTTCGCTAAACCAGCAAGCAGTGCTCTTCGCATATCTTCTTTCCGGATCGGTCCTTCGGTGGCGTTGAGGCTGGTGCTCTCTGGAATAAAGATCAATCAGGTCTCGTGGTCAAGGGCATACGCTAAACCTACTTCCCCAAGCTAATAGTCTCATCAGCCTTTCTATCTAATTTTGAAGCCCTCTCATTTACATTATTCAGATTGGCCCGTCAATTCCTAAGATGAAATGGGAAGATGAAAGTGGTGCCGAAAGTAAGGACAAAGCTCACAAGGCAGGCATCAGGCGTGCTCTTGACCTGGGCTTGATTTGCCTTTTTCCCTGTTTTTTAAATAGTTCGATTGAAATCAAGCTCTTTAGGGGGCTGGCCTCTGCGAAGCGGCTCAATGGCCTTTTTCTCAAGCAAAGGCAGAATCAAGAAAGTACCTTTTCGTTTGCTATCATATCTATGCCCTATACTATATAGCATCCGACCGGCCTTCAAAGCTATCCGCCTCTTCCTTCTTTCCGTCCCTAGCAACTACCATTTCCGCATAAAAGATTGGTAGGTGACCGGCATGGAAGCAAGCATACAAGATTGAATAGTATGCAACCCCGACACCCGCACCTAGTGAAGCATTCCCCCTTCTCCTTAGTGTGATTTTGCCCAAAGTATGATAGTGGACGACCGTGTACCGGGGATCCGTACGGTTGAGACCTATTGTCTCTCCCGGTAGGATCACACCAGCTCGCGCCCGAGGCTGAACAAGACCCCGAGACTCGACAAGAAAATCTGCACCTTTGACTCCTCCTAGGAGCCCACCTGGTATACCACCAGGTGATGTAGACGGTAGAATTGGCATCATCCAATCTACACCCATTTGGCCCACCATATCATACACTCTCCAAAGAAGTCCGAAACGGATGAGTTCTTCATCACGCTGCGTTCTCCTCCACACTTCTTTCTCTCCGCTCCTACCTGGTCGAATGAGGAAAAAATCAGAATGTCAGACTAAGAGCGCCTATTAGGTTTGATCAAATCCTATCTTAAAGTACTTTTTCATTTGACATCAAGTCATAGGCAAATTGATCCTAAAAAAGGAAAGTTGGGCCTTTCACCAGCCGTTAGTTACTTTTCAAGTTTGGAGAACTCAAAACTACAGATCCTGGAACCCAGGTTCAGTCTCGTTACCAGCTGCCCGGGGTGAATGGAGTGAAGCCGTCAGGGCAGGTACCGTCATGTCTTATGTAGGGAAAGGTTCCTTTAACCCCAGGATCGTCAAAGTCAGGCAAGTCAGGGTAGCTCTAGCCGTCAATCAAGGTAGGTAGGGAGTCCGCGAATGACTTCTGCTTTTTATACCAAGGAAGAAACTAACCTAACCCGTAGTGTAGAGTCGATAACCAACCCTCCGTTCTAACTCCAGCTCTTTAGTCAGTGAGGCGGGGAAGACACTTCTTGCGGATTTGAGAATAGGAAGTCAAAGACACCTGTCTGAAGCATATCCGTAGTGATAGTTAAGGCACAAGAAGTAGGAGCCGCCATCATTCATCGATTTCAGTATCCCTTGCTTGGTCTGTCCACGAATAAGGTTCCCGACTTTGATTCTATCTAGAGCTTCCTTTCTTGTCCTGTCAACGTTCTCTCTTGCTTCCCCACCTGTGACTGAAGCTTCCACATGAGCTTGACTTTCCTATCTGAGTAGACCGAAAGTTCGACTTTTTGGGAGGGACATTCAAAATGGTAGATTTCTCCCTGGAACCTTGGTCGATCAGACGTTCAATCCTAGAAACTTGATCAAATGCATTTCTAAAAGATTCTCACAACACAATGGACTCCAATACTGAACTGAGACGGACCCAGACCCCCTACCGAAAGGGCTCTGTACCTATATGTTCTTTATCTCAAGCGGATGATTCCGCCCTCTATATTCCTTCCAATCGAGACCTTGCCCGGAAGTGAAGACCTACCAACCAATGGATGGAACCTGAGACACCGTGTCCAGGCGTCACAATTCTGATCTTCCTTTCCTTCCGTCATTAATGCACTTCTTTAGGAAAGAGCTTTGATACTTCCTGCCCAAGGAGATAATGTGAACCAATAATGAATGCGATTATCAAAGAAGCGGCTAGACATAGGTCAAAGGTCAAACCGCTACCGCCAGTAGGATTTCCTTGCTTTACTAACCTACGAACCGCACCGTGGGCACCACGAAGGGACTAGTGTAGGAATAAGAGTCAAAGACGACGTGGACGTCATACAACACAAGCAAAGACAGGAGGGCATTGCATTTACATAAAGGCTCTCCTTACGAGCCACTACCAACCCACGCAAGCTTGCTAGCCCCTGATTTGTAAGGTGTTGAGACCCCGATCATTGGTCCCTTTTTTGCCCTTCTTCTGGATCCCAGTCTACTACTTCTAGTGCCCGGTTGGAGAATGCCTTTATGCTATGTCCTTTCCGTTACAGTTAGACTTGATGCTCCCAGAAAGACTCAATCAAAAAAGCCTGAGGTGACCTCACTTATTCTTTGCTGAGCTCCCCTCACTATCACTCTTTTCTCTTTTGTAAAGAAAGGTCTATCTCTTCTCTATTTGTCTTTTCTATCTTCTTTCGAAGTCCAATTACTTACTTTATCAAGGAAGCGATTTCCGTTATTGACTTCTTTGTCCGAGATCGGCTGCTCCCCGCAGAAAGGTAGCATCAAGTGTGGACCAGATTCGCGATGTGTCTACGAGCGCATCATGTCGGGGTTCGTGTACAGGTTCTTTTGGGACTACATCTCAGGGTTCTCAATCTGGGTATCTCATTACTTCTTGGATTGGTCCGCATGTACTCATCTTTGGGAATGCGTTCAACCTTGTTACGCGGGACTCATCAGTTGAGTCTTCGTCCATAGTCCACTTTTGATTCTCGAGATTGGGCTTCGCAAGTTCGATCGGATTATAAGCTTTCCCTTTCATTTTCTCTTTCTCTTTTCCCCAGATAGTTGAATGGGATTAGGCTTGGGGAAAGCATGCCTCTTAGCACGCCATTAGGGATGGTCCTTCAGTTCGGGGGTTTAAGGGGGACCTTCGAATAGGGGCTCGGGTATTAGTCCCGTTGTAGCATGACTCGATACGAATTGGTCCGCTCCGCGAGGTCTTGCAGAGCCTATTCTTTATACGATGAAAAGACGATGAAACCGTGGTCGCCACCCGCGGCGTCTCACATATCCCTTCTAGCCTTCTCCGTAGAACTAGTCTACCCAATCGTCACCTAAAAAAGTATAGCAGGCTCGTCGAGACCTTAATGTGAATGAAATGAATAAGAGTTCACTTAAGACAAAGAAGATTCCCACTGATCGATGAATTCATACTACTTCACTTTTTTGTAAGATCACGTCCACGCCTTAGGCACTTCAAGTTCACCTGTTGTACCGATATAACTCCATAATCTGAAAGAATGCGAGCTATAGTCCTGCAATTAGTCTCGTACCGGAAACGACTTGATCTTTGATATTCTGAACATCTTTCTCATTAAACTAGAAATATCGTCAGAGAGGTTTCTGTGATCCTCTTTGATAGAATAGAAGGAGCTGCACATGAATGCACAGAGAAGGCCGGGTTCTTTGACATCGACTCGGGTTCTAGGAAGAATCCGGTCTTCAAGCCAATAGAACTAGTTGGGAAGGCAGATACTACACGGAACAAAAACAAGATATCCATTCTATTTAGGTGTTGAATATTGATTAGCTTCGACTCAAGGCAGGCAGGAGAGACTTGTAGATGCTATAACCTCTAAAAAAAACCTTTCCTCTGTCTGACGTCAAAGCTTAAACGCGGGGTAATAGTCTCAAACTAGGCTCTTCAAGACCTTGCTTGCTCGACTTGGAAGGTAGGTGCACTCAGGGAGGGAAGGAGCTCTTCTTGAGTCTTGATCAAGTATACTAGTCTTTCTTCCTTATTAAATGACTATCTCTGTATTCTTTCACTTACTGTACTTGATCAAAGACAGTACTTGGACTCCATACCAACCATATACTGTACACTGAGTAGTTTGAGAATCCATCTTGCAAGAATCAGACCATCGCGTATACCTGAGCTCTTGCTCTCTCACGTAGAAGAACTCATTATAGATAGTCTGACTGTCAGAAAAAGATCTGACTTTGAAAAACAAAACTAAGTACTTCACTTGTCTTAATGACTCCTACCAGACCAGCCATCACTCCTGACTCCTTATGTTCCATTAGAGCCTAGCACTTGAACCCATCAGCCTCTCTTATGCTGGTCTGCTTCAGTTGCTACTTCGCCCAGTTCTGCTAATCCAGAAAAGACACGGAACACGAAGGCCAACTCAAAATCGACCCGTGCAAACAATCACAAAAAGAGATTCAACCTAACAAAACGATTCATTCTGAAAGCATGAACAGGTGTGAAGGAATTTTGAATTCACTTCACATACGAGAATGTGCGATCCTCAGAAGGACCTCTGATTTTGTTTCAATCCTATGCGATCGGAAGGATCTCAGGGAGACCAATTTCCTACTAGATGGCATCCGTCCATATCTGAGACCACGGCCCGAATCTCCTAGGCCTTTTGACCCGAAGTCTGGTTCTTTGCTTCAGAGATCCAAATCATAGCTCAGAGAAGAGATCCGAAGTCTGGTTCTGAGATCCGTTCCTTCTATTTGTTCCCTTCTCTAGGAGGGTCAGGTCCAATGGTCAGGAAGAGGCCGTGACCTAAAATGGAAAGTACGAATGACTGATAGCATGGATCTTCCGAAAGAATGAATGATCGGATTTGTCGAAGAAAGACCTGGCTTGCTTAGGCCCTTCTTAATTGGTGCAAGACCTTTGTGGATTGATGGAAGTCAGGATCGCAACAAAGAACGAAGTTCCGTTCCGGCTTATGCTACTACGACTCCTCAAATCTGAACTGAGGGTGTCTCGGTGAGAACTTGGTTCAAACTCGGAGATGCTTCTTTCACTCCTGAGTCGGAGAAGCACCAGTCTCGTGTAAAGAGATGATTTTTCAGGACGAGGTCTTGTATTGCCTTACACCCCTTAATAGATAGGGAACCGAGGTTGGTTACAGAAACTTCCGAAACGAGAGCTGGGGTTGTTGACCAAGTCAATGTACACTTTCCTTAGTGGATGAAGAGATCACTCTTTCTACCCGTCAGAGATGTCTTCTCTTATGAGATTTCGAATCCGGTAGAGAGTCGGGTTTGATTTCACAGTGATATGACTGGTGCTTACCCCACTAAACCACGTGAATACCGCTGAGAATACCCACTGCTAACCACCGCACAACCCAATGATTAATGAATAGATTCCCCTGGGCGGGTAGTTGCTGTTTGTTTGATTGACTGTATCCACATGGACTATTCACATTGATTGACTAACTGGGTATATTCATTCACACATGGACTGACTATTCACATGAAGAATGGGACAGGCCAAAGCCCTTGTTCGGAATGTTCCAACCGCATAACAACAATCTCTACCGTGCCATCTCTTTTTGTACCGCTCGATGAATGAGAGTTCCCGTCGCCCGGCTGTTGAGGACAGCTATTGAAGGATTGACTTAGAGGGTAGAGGCTGTTTTTCTACATTCAGCTGGAGGGGTTTGTTCTTTTGTTCCCGTTGCTGGGGGCGTGACTCCCAACCCCCTTTTGGGGTGTGGGGTGCCTGCCATAGATCGATTAGACCTTCCAGATGGGGTCATCAATACCAGAGCGAGAGGGAGTTTCACTTACTTTGTCTTTGAGAGAAGGGTCTCGTTCCAAGGCCTTCTCCTTTGTCTTTTGGCACTTTGCAACGGCATTCAAGGTCTGCCACATCTTGACTTGGGGCATTCTTTTTTTCTTAGTTAGCAGGGCTAGACCCAGTCCTCACTCACCCTTTTGAATCATTGTTAGTGGCTGTCGCCGAGCTGACAGAGGGGTCAATCTCTCAAGTCTACTCACCTGCCAAGGGAACCTCAGATTGACTTGCCATAGGAGAAGGGGTGGCTGGTCTACGAGCATCTTCGTACTTTGATTTCAGGGACACAGCAGTCGGAGACTAGTCAGGGTTTCACTCAGTGATACCAGTTGGGGCAACATCCACTTCTGTTTTTGCGGACTCCTTCATCACACTTTTCTCCACCGAGAGCAGACTTATTGAGAGATCAGAACAAACTCCTTGACTGGAGGGAGGAGTATGAGTTCATGCATTAAGCGCTTATCCTTAATGACGATATATACGATGGGTTTGCACTATCGCAAATCAAGAAAAAGTATTCAATCCATAGAGGCACTGAAAGTCCAGTGCCGACTGCATGTACGACTAAAATGAAAGCTGCGATTGCAACTCTTGTAGAAAAAGAGGGAGCGGGGAAGGGTCCACGACCACGATTCACCTCAAGAATAAATACATTCATCATACGATTAGCTGTGACGGGCTTTCTTTACCTAAAATGATACTTTAGCTACATATGGGGTTGTTGCCGGGCCACCCTCTTCTGACTTGCTCCTTCTTTTGCCACTCCAGGTACTTCGAATCATGGCTATTATGGTCCCAATTACTGATGATCTCGGCAGCGCAGTTTTCTACGCTATGAAGACCATTGAACTTGGAGATGCCCGCAATACGAGACGATGGAATATGAAAAGTCCACCCGCTGAAGCCATCATGTCGTGGAAAAGAGGCTTTTGGTGAAGTTCTCAGGAGTCAAAACCTGTATTGATGACCATGCTTAACAAGCTCCTTTAGGGGGAGACTAAATGCTCATCCAACGAGAAAGCTAATCCAGTGGAAGATTGAATATCTCGGGCCTTCCCTCGGAAGTTCCCTGATTGGAGAAAGCGAAATAAGACACGGTTTCGGGTAAGGGGCGTAGAGGTGAGACCGATAGGGAACGAGCTACATCCCCACTCCTCTCAACCTTCTCGCTCCAAGTCTTCCAAAAGTTCTCTTACTCGCGTAAAGTCAGTACTACGCTCTCCCTTTCTCAAGATATCGCGTCAAGTCTGACGCTCGTTCCTCTTCTATGGATTTTCTCTACCTACGGATATAAAAAGACAAACTAGGGATTCTGACTCCTGGAATTTGGGTCTTTCTACAGGCTACCAAGACTAAGAGCCCTGCCCTCCTATGATGATTATACACCGGAAGCTAAAACATCACACTTTGACCGAGGATTGGAAAGAAAAACGTGAACGTTCATTTGGGCAAGGTCTTGAAGAGCCTAAATGTGGTGTGGAAAGGAGCTCACAAGCAACAGGATTCGGAAATCAATCGAACCACTTTGACTTTTGCTGTCCTATAGTCCGGAGGCATGCCAACTATTCTTCGTGAAGAACCACTCGCTTAGAGTTCAGTTCGGTGCTGCGAGGATAGCTATGGTCATGATCTACGGCCGGAAAGATAGCGAGCGCTATTCTCAACTTAGTCTTTCAGCAGGTCAGCGCGTCGTAACACTAAAACACGACGTTAGCGGGATGGAGTTCTTCCTGCGGAAGTCCAACAAACATAGGACAGCCGGGAACGAAGTCCAATCCATCTTCTGAACCAACGAGTGAATCGGTACATAATGTAATCGATTCATCGGCGAAGAAAAGCCAAACTCCTCCGAAGCCAGAGCTGCACCTATGAAATCAAGGAAGAAGGTCCTACTCTCCGAAGTTTCCCCACTCAATCCGTTAAGGCGGGCAGTCCCCAGCATTATTGAGGACCCTAATCCGTACACTCATTATCGGCTTATGGTCCCCTCCTAGCACTCCTCTGCTAAATGCCTAGAGGCAGGGCGAGGAACGAGCATCTCTTTCTGTCCACAAGATCAAGATCATTCATAAATGATGGTGTATTGATACAAGTGAGAATAAAAGAAATTCACAGATCGATTTAGAAAGTGTATCGTGAAAAGCAAAGCAACGAGAGACAGTCTCATGTCGACCTATTGATTTGGTATCCCAAGATCCCCACTACTTCGGTCAGTCACCTGACACCAGGTCACAAGTGACCCCTCTGTGCACGTTCTTTTTTCATTTCTTCTTCTTGACTGCCACCACTGGACTTTGAGGGTGACGGACGGTGAAAAGCCGAATGACCTCTTCGGAGTGCCTGAAGCTAGAGCCGAAAAGCGAGTGAACGAAAAGGACAAAAGTTCCGTATTGGGTTTATTGGCGAGAGCCATGACCAATAAGTAGTCCACCCCTGAGATTGATTTGTGGATTTGTGCTCTTGACCGGTGGAAAGCCCTATCACCCGATGCTAGAGCGGGTCTTGACCTCCTGGGCTTTGTGTACGAATCAAGAAGCGGGATATTCTTGTTATTGCGCGTAACATGGTTTGAGTTCAATTCCTATGCTGGTTATAGTCTGGTTGTGTTCGGGAAATGATACGCTCCATTACCGGTCAGCTTCAGTCTGACCTGCGATGGGACTGATTGCTCGCTACTGGTACTTCACCCGCTGCCCGAGTGAGTACCTTGAACTTCTTACTGTAACACTGGAGCTTTCCTTCTTTCCTACTTCGAGTTACTAAACTAAGGGTATACCTATCCACTAAAAAGGGTAAGGCCGAAGGCCAATTGATCCAATTGAAGAGTTATAAAGAAGGAACTCTTTTATTGCTCCATTTCGAACGATAGACAACCCTCATTAGTGATTGGTCATATGAAGCTCAAAATGTCTCTATGCGTCAGTAAGCTTCAGAAGCGAAACCGCTTGTAGCGTTGGAGAGGTTCTGAAAGACTTTGATTAGTCCCTACCTTCGGTTTCAGAAAGTGGACTTTTCCAATCAAAGAGTCTATACTGGTTTGAGGGGTGTAGCGGTGTAATGACTTTATTTGCCTCATCACATAGGAAGCCCTATAGATCTCCATCATCCTTGCAAATGAAAGAAAGAACACGAAAACGGCATGGAGACACTCGCTTTGACTATTCGATCCACGAGGAAAACAAGATGGCTGCTGAGTCAAATGGGATGATTTTAGAGAAATTCTTCTTTCTTGTCTTGCGCGAGAGACTTGCTTTTAGGTATGGGAATGACCCCAAACTCGAAAGAAAGCATGGAGGGAAAGGTAATCGGCAACGAAGTAGCCTCGACGTCGGAAGAGCTCTAAGCTTGCTGTCCGAGTACGAGTAAGTAAAGGCAATGAAATTGTTGCTATCCCGATTTTCCCGATGAGAATGCTAATGGGAATGCCCATACTGTCCATAGCTTGGAAAGCAAGCTTTCACCTTTGAGCTAAGCTCATCAAGCCCCTTATTCAGGAGTGGAGTCAAGACCCGCGAATTCACCTAAGCCCTTTCCTGGATCTTTCTGCTGATGCACCACGTCAAGTGGTTAGGTTATGTTCAAGCTATTCGACTGCCCTACCTACCTTCTTTCTGTTAAGCTATAAGGGCTGACCATCAGAAGCTGACGAGAATAGGGGCGATCGAGCGGCGGTATCGATTAGCAAGCCACGCCTTCCCTCCGGGTAGTCGACCTGAGCGAGAAGACGAAAGAGCGGTTCCACATGATTGGCAAGCGTAGTAATCGAGCTCTTCTCGTTGCGAGCGGTATCGGGAGGTGAGAGCTAGGTCAAGCATTTGTGACGAGATAGTCAAAAGGAACCTTCGGAAGAGACAATTCCGTAGACAACTATTTGAGGCTAAGGTGTGGATTACCTTAGAAGAGCAGCTAAGCGCTACTCTACTCAAAATGCCTCAGCCGGGCTTGGGCAGAATAGGCGAGCAAGTACAAGTATTAGTAGCATAACAAACTTCCTCGTCATGAATATGTTTGCTCGCGGCAATTGTGAACTCTCGGGAGAATCGATGACTGCATCTTTGATGCAGTGCTAATACATCTGAGAATGATGAATTGGCTAGTTGTAAATAGCCCCAGGGCTATGGATTATCCAGGACCTACACCGAGGTCTTGACGGTTTCAAATCTCGCAGAACAGAATGGGGTACGATGAGATAGACAAAAAGACAGGCTCTGCAAGACCTACTCTTAACGGTCAAAGTGAGCCCCTTTATTCTTAATTCGTTAATTCAGAATGAATCCAATCTCCCCAAGTAGGATTCGAACCTACGACCAATCGGTTAACAGCCGACCGCTCTACCACTGAGCTACTGAGGAACAACGGACTTAAGGAAGCCGACTCTCGTTCTTTGGACCACACTCGGATGCTGCATCGGCCGATGGACTCTAGCCCTTTCGGAGTCAGGACTGATTTGAAGATACCACAGCTTTTGGTGTTCTATGATTCACCTCCGAGGACTTGGCCCTACATCTAGCGGACCCTCTCTCCATACCTTCTTTATTTACCTGCGGCACCATACCGACCACCGCTCACCGATCCATGTATCATCCCTACTACTATCACTCCATTCCTGACATACCTGCTATCTATCACATATCCGATTTGAAGCTTCGCCAGATCTTGATGGCGACTCTTCATCACCGGTTCCGAGATCTTTGACACCGGGGACCGGCTTTGCTTTGCGGGCATGAAGAAAAACCATCAGGCCTGGTCCAAAACAAAAACATTGCTTTTCATTGTTCCACCACAGCTTGATCTGACGACCGATCCTCAGGATTTCACCAACCAGGTTGGATTCCCATGAGCTCTGGATCCTCCCTACGAGGAGAGGCTCTGCAAGACCTGTCCCCCTGCCGGTGGGGATTCTATATCTATCGTTCCGCTACTGACACCTGATAGGAGTCGATTTCAGACTGAGCTAGAGACACGAGTAGGTAGGCGGCTAGGGGGGGGAGAGGGGCTAAGGGACTTCCTATACCATGGACCCTCTGTTTGGTTTATACTACTTTCATATAGCACAACCTCATAGAGATATAACTTGCTACTAGTTCTATGTACCTTGGACTTCATCAGCGCATTGCCTATGCTATGCCTATCACCGGCTTCGCGAGCCCATTTCGGACTACACATGGCTCAGCTCTCCATCATTTCTTCTTCTCTTCCTTCTTTGAATTTGACTATCTCTGAATCCGGCTTGCTCCCGGCTACGTGTCTAAACCTTACCACACCAGATCGAACCTCTGTACTAAGGCGACGTTCGACGTGGTCACCCGCCTTCTTGTCCTTCTTGTTTTTGAGGACGATGATTCTGTCTATCTTTCCTTTCTGGATAATGGCTCGCTTCGAACTGGTCAGACTGCTACTACAGCTGGGAAAGACCCCGACTCCATCCTTACGGATCCTGACGAAGAAAGACATATGAGTATGCCCCTTTCCTGGGATGCCCATACGCTGCACATGGCACACTTGAGATCTTTTCCCTACCTCTTTCTACGAGTGCTGGAGTGGAATATGACTCACTAGGAACCATAGACTGCTACCATACCCCTGATTGAAACCTTGTGCTTCAGGACCCCATAGTACTGGTGCTACTTATTGCATCAACGCAGGGAAGGGTGATCATTGGTCCGATGCTTCGGGCGAGCCCTCTCATAGGTGATGACGTCCTGGGACGTACCACACCACCGGGCAGATCGCCTGACACGTGGTTTTCTTGACCTGAGGACTATGATCTGGTCCGACCAGTCATTGTTCGGACAAACCACCGTAAACCGGATATCACTGGGGGTTGGATCCCCATAGAGTACCATCCTCCGTCCCCATAGACAGATCTACCCTACACATCGATCGTAGGGAGAAACGATTGCTCCCCTTCAAGGTCTTAGAGATGGGGCCGGGCTCGCTCGGGGCATAACTCCTTTCTTCCCTCTACCTATCCCTTAGCACTCCACCGCTTGTGCAGGCCCCCGTCAATTCCTTTGAGTTTCGGTGTGGATTAATACCTATTGATGCCAAAGGGAATATAAGGTTAGTAGCTTCAGCTATCCATATCTTTTGCCTCGTGGTCCACTCTTGGCTAAGCTCTATGGGCGGAACCTAGTCTTTGATCTTCCTTTCCGATTGAGAGAGTGAGATGAAGAGAATTTCTTTATCTATGCAATTATGAGATGACGTAGAATGAGTAAACCTGATTCTCCTACGAGATTGATTATTAGTGATTCGCGAGAACAGACTGATTTATTCTTATACGAAATTACTGAAATGGGCGCTTTCTTGTCTGATGATCCAATTGCATGTGTTAAGCACAGTGACACATCTTTTGTTCTTTCTTTCTCGATGCTTTGAATAGCAATCTTTCGTAAACAAGGGAATGATCCACGGCATCGGTTGACTTCAACGAGTTGAGAAGCGAAGCAACTTCCGGTAGCTACCGAGCGTAGAGTTCGCTTTTGGCAGCTCATGAACCGACCGAAGGAGGGCTTGACTCAGCTGTGATTTGATTGCTAACGTCTTTAAAGGGACGAGGGGGAAGAGTAGGCATCTATTTATCTATTATTTTATCTTTGACTTCGGATTGAGACTTGAAGCTTTAGCCGGAAGGAAGACAAGACCAGGAACCCAAACCCACTGTTTTGTGCCACGTGGTTTAGCTTTCCCCTTTCCCATTGTGACTTCCATTCTTTTTTTCTAATAGAGGGAAAGCCGCTCTCCTTGATTTTATTGGAGGGTATGCCTTGACTTGTCGTTAGGAGAAGTAGCTTCAAAGGTCTCATCTTGTAGTTCTAGGATTGGTTTCTGTCCTGCCTAGTCAGACTGGTCAGGCTAGTTCTTCGAGATTGTGAAGAGGTCTTTATTTGATTTGTTCTTGGACGATGAACAAAACTTTGATAGACCAGAGCATTCTTCGTTATAGGAGGTGACTTCGCCTTCGCTCCAGGAACCTAAGCAATGGGACTGGAAATCCTAACATAATAGGACTAATATCAGTAGGATGAGCTCACCCCAGGCAATCTCCTTATTAATTTAATTAGAACCCGGAAAAGTCCTCAAGATACCCGCAAATCTCCGACAAAAAGCAGTCAAAGACTGATTGACCATTAATAGCGGGCGGCATGGATGTCTTTCTCTTTGTTTAAAAGAATAGGTTCTTAGTAGGTCTAATGTCTGGCTTTAACAGCGCTCGTCGGTCTCCATTGAAAGAGTTTGTCGAGGCACCTATCATAAGAACCAAATGGAGAATCACACAAAGAGACCAAGCTCTTCCAATAGACCCCTCAATCTTGGGACATCAAATTCCTTCGATTTGCCCAAAAAGACAAGATAGGAACAAAGATCTCATGGTAATGACGCGCATATCGAAAGTTTGGAAAGTGGGCTTCGTCCAACTCATATAGAAAATAAGAAAATAGGGGGTGAGAAAAGTCACAGTTGGAATTCCAGTTTTCGTCGACCAATCTGTTCCCGTGTTGTCTATGATGGGCAACTCAAAAAAGGACGAGATCAATCGCAAAAGAAATGGATCTTCTTCCCCGTAAGGAAGAACTCTTAACTAATAAAAAAAAAAAAAAGAATCAAATCACACCATCTCTGTAATAGGTAAATGCCTCCCTTTCCCCTGAAGTTGTCGGAATTATTTGCAATAAAATATTGGCTACAATCGAAAAGGTCTTATCAATACAATTTCCATTTATCCGCGATCTAGACATAGCTAGCAATCCATTTTATAATTCTTCTCATTCCCTCTCGTGGGAAAATGATCCCAAAAATCACAGAATTTGACAGTACGAAATAACATAAAAACAGATTGATTTGAAAAAAAAAAAGATGATGGGCCCTCTATGCCAATTGTTCCTTTTTGACAGGAATCAATAAGAAAGAGTTCAACCCGATTCGATTTCATCCTCACGTAGTAGTATACCCATTTAGTAGTATCCCAACGAAAGGAACTATTCCAATTTCATTGAATTTACAGATTCGAGTAACTCGATAAATTGTTATTGTATTATGATACAAAGAAGAAAAAGATCGAATAATCATTCATAATCATTCTATGATGAAAATAGAATAACCACATATAGCAGGTATAAAATCCACTATAACAAATGTTTGATGAATCTCGAATAGAGGGGTCCGGGAGGGGACTTTTTGTTGAGAACTCTCAAACCGGAAAGAAATTGGAGAATTGGTTTTGTAAGGTAGGGAATCGTAATCTATATAAAATGATGATAGAATTATGAGAGAAAGGTATCCATTAACCCTAGTCTAAAAAATCTAGACCTATCAATCACTATCAATCAGTGGATTCGTTCTAATTCATTGATTGAATCAATTGGGAGTCATTTTTGCAAACACGAATCCACCTTTAACTTAAACCAAAATTGAGATTTGGATTTGTAACATTAATATATAGTTCAAATTGATTGGTCGTACCTATCCAATAATATAGAATGGAATATGAAGAACTCACTATTCACTCGGTTTTTGGTTCATAATCATTATGTAGGAGAGATGGCCGAGTGGTTGAAGGCGTAGCATTGGAACTGCTATGTAGGCTTTTGTTTACCGAGGCTTTGCTTGCTGCCTCTCTTTCCGTACCTTCACTTAATAGACCCAGTTTATTCAAAACTTATTAAAAACACCGAATCCAATAGCAATGGAGACCTTTATTCCACCAGTTAGAGATCTAAATTCTCTATTCCGAATTGCCGTGACTAGGAAGAATAATATCAAAATAGCCACGCGGGCTATGATACATAAATGGGATCAAATCGGGGTCAAACCCGTATTTGGTACAGGTACCCTTAGGTTAATTTCATTTGATGAAAGGGAATCCAATTGCCCGAACCCCCGCTATTGCTATTTTATTTGAGTTTAGGTTTCAGTCTGACGAGAATAATATTCTACGACTAGCAATTCATTTATTTTCAAACCGACCCATTTACTATCTATTATTTGATTGACTAATCCTTTATATTGGAATGGGTGAAGGGTCAAATGGTTTGGCACTTCCGCCTGAGGGGAGGAGTTTAGAGAATTGTGAATCAGAGTTCTGGTCCCCAGGAGCCTTCGCCGTAATAATATCTCGAGGTTTGCAGCGATAACTTGGTATATCTACTATACGCCCATTCACTAAAATATGTCTATGGTTAACTAATTGGCGGGCTGCGGGAATAGTCGAAGCCATACCCAGCCGAAAAAGGCACATGAGTCCAAACGCATTTCAAGTAATTGTAGTTCTGTAAGACCATAATGAAAACGCAATTTTGGTTTGTCTTCTAGGCGAATACGAGATTGAGATTTGTTCCCGGAACGCGATTGGTTTCTAAGATCACTTCCGGCCTTAGGCCTCTTATTCGTTAGTCCTGGTAAAGCCCCCAGGCGGCGTCTTTTTTTTTGAAGGAATTCGTTTAATCGATGCACAAAAGAGATAGGTTTAAGGAAGTCCAAGTCACCTTAGAAGCTCCTCGAAGGAATCTGCTCCAAGTCTACATGAAAACTGACTGACATCCTATATTATGCTTCTTTAATATATTACCTCGAAATAAAGGAATGATTCTTGTAAGCTTGATTCTTAATGGCTTCTTAAGAGTCCAAGACCCCCTTGAGAGCATTCTAGATATTTACTTACAAGAAGAGAAGGACCCAAAAGAAGGAAGAGAGGGCGAAGCGGTCTTTGATCTTCAGATCTTGGATATACCGAACAAATCTTCCGATCCACCTGGGATTGGTCTGTCTTTTTGGTTCTTCTCCTCGGTGCTAAGGGAACTTGGAAGTCCAAATCCTTGAAAGCATAGCTCCTTCGACCCCGCCTCCCTGGGGCTTGAACTCAATCGTACTGTGAAACCAGGGATGGGATAGTCATTTACGCGGGTTTTAATCACAGTGAAGCTATCACCCTCCTAAGATCCTCATCTGAGGTAAACAGCCGACCTAGTCTTCTCCACATGTGCTTATTTTATATAGAAAGATCGCACGAAGCCAACCCTGGCAGGTAGGGTGATGAGATTAGGGTAGAAGTGGCATTTGTCTTTCTCACTGATCAATCATATATAGATTGCCTTCATGCTCCTTACATAGGATAAAATAAGATATCCAATCCCAATATTCTAAGAGATCGAAGGTTGCTAGTGTTGCTCCTGGGGGTTGCACCTTTTGTTTGAGAAGGAGTCCCTGATCGATCAAGCTGCTAGGCCGCATCTCGGGAACAGCGTGAGTCTCATTCATTTTGAGGTCGTAAGGCTTTAGGGTCACCGGTCAAGAACCCCACCTTTCCCGGTTCTTAAGTAAGCCTACCTATTTGACTATGCAAGTGGAGTTATCCAAGCGGAGATCCAGTTGCGCCGAGGAAAGGTAGCTCGATGATTATTTCTATTCGTAAACGCAAATTTCACTTTCCAATTTAGCATCTCTCCTGGTGAGACAAGGAGCTCCGAAGTAGATCCCATCTGAAGAAGATAGCCGGTCGGCATATAACTACTCCATAAGGGACTCTTGAATACTGAGACAAACTACTACCCCAAAAACACTTAGGAGGAGGGCTGAAGCGGAAGCAAAAGAATACATAGAGAAAGAATAGAAGGAATACAAAGAAAGAAAGCCCCCTCTTCTGTAAACATTTTATAGGGGGGTCAGCTAAGGAGTCCCTGATGTGTACTCCCACCAAAGTCTTTTTTCAAGCGGATCCAGCATTGAGGCTTTTTCCGTGAGGCTCGTTGAGACCCCCTACCTCAATAATGTCCGCCTTCTTGTCCCGTTGCTGGCGTCTACCTATACCTGATCATTGTTTGCTCCGGGCAGCACTCCCCCCTCATCTTATGGATCTTCACACCTAAACCTTAACGCACGTTTTTTTTTCCTATCGAGCAAGCAAGCATAGAGCCAGGCCGCTAGGAAGAAGACTGATAACACGATCCAACATTCAGTCACTAAGGCTGACATCCCCTAGGAGGCGTACCCAACCAAGAGCAAGAATGGCAATGAACGGGAAAGGGCAATAGAATTGGCGAGAAGGACTTATCTTGAAACTGCTCGGAAAGAGCTAAAGCTCTCCTCACACGCATTCACACCCTCTGGAAGCCCTCCGGCGATATAGAACTTATAGACATGGGTTCCAATTGCTTCTGTCTTAGAATGGAAGAAAAAGAAGCAATGACTCATGCCCTCAGGCTTGGCCCTTGGTTGATTAACAATCATTATATTATATATAGTTAGTATATATAGTTAGACGATGGCGCCCGAGGTTCTGCCCGTCGACGGATACTGTCCAAAGAACCATTGTGTGGGTAGAGTGAAATAATTGTCCATCCACTGAATTCCATCCTTTATCTACTCTTTCGTTGGTCTAGTCCGTCTTTATCCAATTCTTCTTTTATCCTTGCTCTTGAACAAGAACCTGAATGGAATCGAAAGGTCTTCGAACCTTTCAAATGATTCCATCTACCCACTTTGGTCGAACATCTTTCCTCGGATTCATTGGAACCTTCTTTTTCAAAACTTGACTCTCCAGGAAAGGTAGTGTTTAAATAGTTCCAAGTCAGCGGGTCAAGCAAGGTTCTGCAAGACTTTCGCTTACTCGACTTATTGCTAGAAAGCCAACCTTGTCCCTTTTTTCTATTGAAAGTTATAGCTAAGGCTTGACTGAACTCTGCGACTACTCTTCTCTTATAATATAAATAAGCAAAAAGAAATGACTCAACAGAAGGTACTCGGCTTCTGTGCTGGACTTGGATACAGTTTATTCTTTCTTGCTTTTCCAAGCGATCAATGATGAGCCAAGGAAAAACAACCACCACTTGGTTTTGACACTCAAGCGACCCGCCCTACTAAACATCGATGGAAAGGTTAGATTTGACCACCTCTATCTACCCAACTAGTCCTATTTTATCTAAAAAATCAAACCTGGAAACTGTATCTACCCCAGAAAACCCTCTATCTCCAAGCCCCTTGTATAGGTTGGGCAAGCTTTGATGCCTCTACTCCCAACAAGAAAAAGGTCGAGATCGTGGAACTATCGCTCGAGAAGTCAGTAAGCTGGTCATTATTGGTCATAAGGATAATCGTTCTTCTTAGGTCAGGGGCGGCCGGACCGGGGCCGCGATTGGTAATGGC